TTACTAATTTAAATATTTTTTAGTACTTAATAAAAAGTAAAGTATATTTAAAAGTCATATAATTGAATATATATTATTACTTTTAATTTAAAATATAAATTAAAAAAAAGAATTTATAATAAAAATATAAAAAAGTAGAATTTATTACTTAAATTAAATATAAAGTATTTCTTGAGTTGGGCCCATAATTTTTAGTTCGGGCCCAGTTAATCATTATAGCCATCCTTACTCTATTATGGCAACCCCCTAGCCTCTTTTTATTACGAAAAAAGAGAGCAAATAAAAAAAAAGAGAGATTCAACATTAGGTTTAGGGATAATCAGGTTTGAACTGATGACTTTCACCACATAAAGGTGACACTCTACTACTGAGTTATATCCCTTCCCTAACCTCATTCGGAAGTAAAATTGTAAGAACTTCCCAAAGAATTTTTAAATTCAATACATTACATTCTTTCAAGACCTCGGTCATAAAGAGAGAAAAAAGAATAACTAAGCTATGCTTTCACCTACACCTAGTAGGAAAAAAGTTATCTAAAGTTATCTATTCTCCATATATTTATTGATCCAGATCAACATAAATTAGAATTATTTGGTTGTCAAGTTGACACAAGTGGAACCCTCTGCTCTCTCGTGGTACAATCTTTTTCCTATTGATTTAGCACTTTTATATCGATCCAAACAAAAAAGATAACTGATGCTAATACTAATATAATGATTTATATATCATTAACTAATACAAAAGAAAAGAACTTTTTTTTAGTAGACTTACTTACTTTATTAAGCTATATTTCCAATTCGCGGACACAGCCGCTAGGAGCATATAGTCCTATTTATCTCGTTTTAATATAGGTCATCGAAATTATCTTGTACAACGTAACCCAATCATACTATACATACCAAAGCACAAAAGTAAAAATGTTTCATCAAATCGATTCCTAGTTAAATAATGCATAACTACACGGATAAGCTCACATTAACCCGTCAATTTTAGAATAAAATTTGTGATTTTAAGAAATTATAATATCGAGATATATCAAGATATATCAAGATATATCAAGATATAAATAAAAAATTAGCATGTTAATGATATGAAATTCACAAAAATTTCATATTATTAGATGTATTTTTATTCATTCGTGTCTGATTAGAACACGAAAGCTAACTCAAAAAATAAAAAATTACCCTTTGGGACATAGGAATAATCGAATAACGAAAAGAAATAAAAATACAATTTATCTAAAAATAAAAATTGAACGAGAAGCCGTATGAGGTTAAATTCTCATGTACGGTTTTGTACAGTGACGGTAAGGATAACTTATCTGTCAACTTTTCCACTATCACCCCCAAAAAACCCAACTCTGCTTTACGTAAAGTTGCTAGAGTACGATTAACCTCTAAATATGAAATCACTGCTTATATACCTGGTATTGACCATAATTTACAAGAACATTCTGTAGTATTAGTAAGAGGCGGAAGAGTTAAAGATTTACCCGGCGTGAAATATCACATAATTCGAGGAATCTTAGATACTGTTCCAGTAAAAAATCGTAAACAAGGGCGTTCTAGTGCGTTGTATATTCTTATCTAATATTTGCATCATTTTATGATGATATCATGTCAATTGCTAAAAACATGTAAAGTATATAGCTAACCTAATAACGAACGTTTTGTAAGGGGACTAGAGCAGGCTAAAACAAACGAAATTTATTACTTTTTTTTAAGTAAATTTCGAACTATTACATAAATATGTCTAAGGTTCAATATTGAATTCATTTAATAAGTTTTTAGTTTTTCCTTACGTTGCGTGTGTCAACAAAAAATTAAAAATGTCTTGACCTTTTCAGAACAGGTTCGAGTCAAATAGCAATGATTTGAAACACCTTTTCTTTTAAATACGATATTTTATTTTTAACCTAAGGACTTAATCGTATAGATATAGAAAATACAAGATTTCTAATCAATGACAAAAGAAAGGAAACGGATACTCAATTGAGAATGAGTAAACATAATTCTATGCAAAAGAAATAGATTTCCTATTTAATTTATATATGCAAATAAGAAAATGTGGAAAGCCGTATTCGACGAAAGTCGTATGTACGGTTTGGAGGGAGATCTTTCAGACCTCTAGAGATCCACCCTACAATATGGAGTTAAAAAGCCAAAATAACTTATTATTAACCTTTATGAAAAAAATTTTGTAAACCTTTTTAGCGCTCATGTCACGGCAAAGTACTGCAGAAAAAAAAATGGTGAAATTTGATCCCATTTTCCATAATCGATTAGTTAACATGGTCGTTAACCGTATTCTTAAACATGGAAAAAAAGCATTGGCTTATCGAATACTTTATCAATCTCTAAAAAAAATAAGACAAAAAACAGATAAAAATCCACTAATTATTCTACGGCAAGCAATACAAAAAGTAACTCCCAAATTGATAGTAAAATCAAAACGTGTAAGTGGATCAACTTTTCCAGTTCCCATGGAAATAAGATCTAAAAAAGGAAAAGTAATTGCTATTCGTTGGTTATTAGGGTCATCTCGAAAACGTTCTGGTAGAAATATGCATTTAAAATTGAGTTACGAATTAATGGATGCTGCCAGAGAGAAAGGCAATGCTATACGCAAGAAGGAAGAGACTCATAAAATGGCAGAATCCAATAAAGCTTTTGCACATTACAATCGTTAATTCACTATATAGAAAGATCCATCGATCTACCCTCAATAAAGCCAACTTTATCAAAATTTATACAGATGTTTATTGGAACTGGAATGAAAGCAAAAGGAATAAGAATAATATTTAATAAATAATATTAAATAAATATAATATAAACAATATAAACGTAAATAATTTGGATGTTAATTAGATGAAAAAAAAAAAAATTATTGATCGGGGATTGACTGAAATTACTAAATCACGATCTGGCATCTACAAACTGAAAATTTCATTATAAATTATACCTTTAGATCATTTTAATATGAAAGAGTTTAATTTGCTTCTATTCCATGGAAGTTCCATTTTTCCAGAATGTATCTTGATTTTAGCCCTATTTCTTCTTATAGTGATTGATTTAATTGCTGATCAGAAAGATACAGCTTGGTTATATTTAATCTCTTTAACAAGTTTAATGATAAGCATAGCAGTCTTATTATTTCAATGGAGAGAAGAACCTATAATCAGTTTTTTTGGTAATTTCCAAACGAATAATTTCAACAAAATATTTCGATTTATCATTTTACTATGTTCAACTTTATGTATTCCTCTATCTGTGGAATATATTCAATGCACAAAAATGGCTGTAACAGAATTTTTGTTATTCATTTTAACGGCTACTCTAGGAGGAATGTTTTTATCTGGTGCTAATGATTTAGCAACTATCTTCGTAGCTTTAGAATGTTTAAGCTTATGTTCTTATCTATTATCGGGATATACCAAAAGAGATGTACGGTCTAATGAAGCTATTATGAAATATTTACTTATGGGCGGGACAAGTTCTTCTATTCTTGTTTATGGTCTTTCTTGGCTATATGGTCTATCCGGGGGAGAAATTCAGCTTCAAGAAATAACCAATGGTCTTATAAATACACAAATGTATAACTCTCCAGGAATTTGGATCGCACTTATATCTATAACTGTAGGAATTGGATTCAAGCTTTCTCTAGTTCCTTTTCATCAATGGACCCCCGATGTATATGAAGGAGTGCGATTCGTTTTCAATTTATTAACTCTAGAATAAATTAATTTTTTTAGATTTAGATATGTTTAGTATCTATAAAAACTCAAACTCTATGGACATGTGTAGGAAAAGACTGTTATCCCCACTCGGACTAAGATATCACTTTTACCAAAAATTTTAATCGTTTAATTAAGGTAAAGCAAGGTCAGACTAAATTTTTTTAATAAAAAAATAAATAAAAAAATAAAATGAATTTTGCAAGTTAGTCATTACAGGTAGTTATTATCAAAAGATCATGATTATTTAACTATATCAATACTTTTATTCTAAACGTAGATGCTCCATATTAAGTTTTCATCCTTCAAAGACTACGAGTGTAAGAAAAAAGGCATCCGTCGACAAAAAGATTACCCTAAGATGAACATCTCATGGCTATTCAGAACGAATTAAATCAGATGGTTCTATTTAGATTCTTTTTGACCAGAACCGAAGTCAAAAAAGAAGTAATTTTTATTTACCATAGGAACCGCTGAGTAAGGATTCTTCGAAAAGTTAAGGATTAGTTATTCTTTCTATTGATTGAATAGATTCAGTCTTATACCTACACGAGGAAGGTAATTAAAAAAAAAAAAAAAGAATAATAAAACGATTAGGTTCTTCTTTTTTATCACTTAGGAGCCGTGCGAGAAGAAAGTCTCATGCACGGTTCTGAATGAGAGAAAGGAGGGAAGAATCCTCTTTTCGACTCTAACTCTCCCACCCCAGTCGTTGCTTTTCTTTCTGTTACTTCAAAAGTAGCTGCTTCAGCTTTAGCTACTAGAATTTTCGATATTGTTTTCTATTTTTCATTGAACGAATGGCATATTATTTTGGAAATATTAGCTATTATTAGCATGATACTAGGAAATTTAATTGCTATTACTCAAACAAGCATAAAACGTATGCTTGCATATTCAAGCATAGGTCAAATTGGATATATCCTTATCGGGATCATTGATAGAGACTCAAATAATGGATATGCAAGCATGATCACTTACATGCTATTCTATATCTTCATGAATATAGGAACTTTTTCTTGTATTGTATTATTTAGTCTACGTACAGGAACAGATAACATTCGAGATTATGCAGGATTATATACGAAAGACCCTTTTTCGGCTTTCTCATTAACTTTATGTCTGCTATCTCTAGCAGGTATTCCTCCATTAGCAGGCTTTTTTGGAAAACTTTATCTATTCTGGTGTGGATGGCAGGCAGGTTCCTATTTATTAGTTTCGATAGGACTCTTTATGAGTGTTATTTCCATATATTATTATCTCAAAATAATTAAATTATTAATGACTGAACGAAACAAAGAAATAACTCCCCACGTGCAAAATTACAAATTATCTTTTTCAATATCGAAGAATTATATCGAATTGAGTATGATTGTATGTGTAATAGCATCTACATTACTAGGAATAGTAATAAATCCAATTGTTATAATTGCTCAGGATACATTATTTTAGATTTAATTTTTAGTAATTAAATCTTTTTATTACTAACTAAAAGAACTCATATACTTTTACTAATATACTTAAAATCGCAAATAAAATTATAGAATGAACTTATAATTATAGAATGAACTTCTAATTAAAAAACTTGATCGTCAAATTAGAAGTTCATTCTATACCATATTAGAAATATTTCTATTATATATGAGTAAAATGGAATTCAAACGTGTATAATTAAATTATACGTCACTACGTTCTGGCTATTTAGGATTAAACATAATGTTATTTGGGTAACATAGAAAGTTATACTCTCTATTGAATCGAAAAATGTTCAATCGTACATCTATTGATAGGAAAAAAGAATCCTCCGATAAGAAAAAGAATTGATGATATCACCAGACCTATATCACGGATCGATATGAATACTCCAATACTCTATCCTTGTTATCCATTTTATATTCTACATATAGCTATATATTAATTACACGCTATATATATTAATATTCATGAAAAATAATTAGATGCCTTGATGGTGAAATGGTAGACACGCGAGACTCAAAATCTCGTGCTAAACAGCGTGGAGGTTCGAATCCTCTTCAAGGCATAATGATAATATTGTAACGCCCATTGACTAATTCAATGGGCGTTACAATATTGAGGTATACAATAACCTCAATATAAGAATATAAGTCAGTCAATATTGAGTAAGCATAAGTTGATGATTAACTTATCAAGTTAAAGATAACTGACTTGGTTCATATTTGGTACTATGCTTACTGGTCGAAATAGTAATAAGTTTTAAAATATTTAGTCCTTTTTAGATCTTTTTTTTCAATCCTTTCGTTACTAAAGAATTAATATAATCCGGAGAAAGCCATTCTTGTTTAAACAGTTCATTCTCTATTTGTTTCAATAACATTGTGTTAGATATGAACATATTTGCTAAATATTCATAAATTTCGAATAGAGTATTATGAATAAAACATTCATTATATAATAATTCTCTATTTTCCCTTTCGTTCTCAAGCAAAAATACTCTGAATTTATCATCCCGTGTCTTTTCACGAAAAATAGCGTCATCTAGTATCTTTGTAGGATATGGAAGCACACGCCTCAATCGGACACCAACTTCTTGAAAACGTTTAAAAGTCTCAAAATTCTCTACCTTTTTCTTCTTAATGGTAGTAGGCAAATTACTGTAATCGTTATCGTCATCCTTCACAATTTGATATTTTAGTCCTAGGGCTATGTTCCTAATCTTTTTTCTTCTTGATATAGACTTTACCGTTACTATTTTAACATCTCTTAATACTTCTTTTCTTTCTAAAGCGTAAGTAATATAAATCCTTTTCACGAGTTCGCGAGGAACAAAAAGTTCTGCTCGTAAAGACTCAACGCTCTTATTTTGAAATCGAATACTAACGGGATCCCAAAGAAATCGGCGACCGAAATAGATTATAGGTGTATCTAAAGGTTTATATTCCGTTGCATCCTCTTCTGCATCAAATTTATATATTGCCAGTCTTTTAAACTTATTGTATAATGATCTTGCTTTCCAGAAAGCAGCTATCTTTCTTCGTGCAATATTTTTAGTATCTTTATAAATCTCAATGGGGTCGGGAGACTCTAGGAATTTAACCCAAAAAAAGCTAGAAAGACGGGTCGGCCTTTTTTGAAACTCTCCGAACAGACGAAGATAATCCAAAAAATGGTTCTCTAATGTTATATCTTTTTTATGTTCGAATCGATTACTGCGAAGAAAAGTAAAACGCCAAGTCCTAGGAGAACAAACTAGCCTACTACCTAATTCTCCTATGTAGGAGTACTTCAATTCTTTAAATAAAACGAGTTCATCTAATTGAGCAGATAATCCTTTTTGCATCATATCTCTTTTGAAATAAGGAGCGATTGTGATTTTATTTTTATCATAATTTCCCCGAAATATTTCCCCCCCTGGAAACTCTTCCAGAAGACTCTGTAAAAGATTGGAAGCTAGAGTGAAATCATTCGCAATTATATCACTAAGAGGAGTCCAATTCTCTCTATTTGATTCCGATGTAAACCAACAATCTTGAGCTACTGATCCGGCCAAGCAACCCACTATGTGATAGAATATGGTTAATTCTTTCACAGCTGTTCCAGCAATTGAAGGTTCTAAATACCATTCAGACAAAGAGTACGCCCTTGCACTCAAAAATTCCCTTTTGAGATCTATAAAATGCTTAGGATACGTAAGTTTATTTTGTATAATAGCTTTTCCTATCTTATAGGGAAGTGTCACACTGTTAAAGTCATAATTGGAACAAGCCCACCTTGATCTATATAAAGCGTATCCAGTTATATCATCGTCTATAACTGATGTATTTAGTATAAGACCGAGCCGCCAGACATAATTGGCAAGTTTTGCCATATCTCGTGTATTAAAACCGCTGGTCATTAATCCAAAAAAATGATCAGAGTTCCATTCTTTTTTCAAATAGAGTCCTTTGTCACGTAAAAGCAAAGTAAATTCCTTTTCTCGGTGCGAGGCAGGGCACATTTTAGTGTTGATAAATGTATCGAATCGTCGTTTACGATAAGGAGGAGATATTAGAAATGGATCCAATTTTTTAGGAATATGAGTCGAAGCAATAACAACAATATTTTGTTGTATGGATTCTTCCTCATCTTCATCCATCAGCGGCGGATCTCCAAGGAGTTCACCCAATACTGTAGTATGGTAAACGAAATCATCCATTTCATGAATGTCTGGAATCCATATGACACAAGGAGACATTAATTTTGCCAATTGGAGTGCAAGCACAAATTGCGCGTATCTTCTCCCAAAAAACTCCGGAGATACATCATTCTCATCTCGTTGATAATACCAGTTTTTCGGTTTTTGTTGATAATACAGTTTATCATATTCGTCCTCCGGCCTTGACCAGCCCATAGACAAAAAGATATCTTCATGCTCAAGGTATGATTTACTAGCTGCAGATGTATACTCAGCTACATTGGTGATCAGAAGTTTATCTTGATCCAAAAAGCTTTTAGGAGATATTTTTATTAAAGGTAGATAAGAATCTGCTGCTAGACTTTTAGCTAAATACGATCGTCCAGTGTCCTTAGGCCCTATCAATAAAATCCGATTCGAAAAGGACAGTGCCGGGTAGAATGGGAAAAATCTAACTTCGTCAGATAGAGATCTCTTAGTTGGCAGAGAGTTAATATGATGCTGAAAAACATCGAAGACCCGCTTTTCTGCTAAAAATAAGGAATCAAGCTCGCAATTCCTTAGGCCTATTTTATTCATTAGACCTAGTTGAATAATTTCAGCTAAATATCTAAGGTAACGAAGTCCCGGGTGTCTCCCTTTTTCGAAATATTTAGAAAAGAAACCATTAGGGGGAGTCAACTTTGACTCAAATTTAGAGATTCGTTCTTGTACTGAAAACAATACCTTCTCTCTACTAAGGAACTCCTCCGTTCCGTCGTATTCGTACAACCACATCTTTAGGAGTGAGTGCCATTTATTAGATTTTAGCAAAAGCCATTTCAAATTACTTTTGACATGCAAAATTTCCAATATTGGAAGTAATCCTACATCGTCAGGATCCGACGCCTGATCGACAAAATCGACGAATGTCAACCAAAAACCATACCAATTTAAATTATAATAAATTCTGAGCTTTCTAAAAGATTTCATCTTTTCTTTTAGATCCAAATAGTAATGTCGGCGCATATTCGTTTGAAAATCATTGAATATATAAACGTTTATAACCAACTTAAGCCATGAAAAAATTGTGAAGGAAACAAAAAAGAAAAACCCAAGGAAAATATAAAGAGGTTTATCATACTCCCGAACATTTAGTATATATTTCCATGTATCAAATGATACTGACGTATCCTTTCCCCTTAATACTGTTTGATTAATTGGTTCCTTCCAATCCAAAAGATTCCAAAAGGATAGGAATAAATTCCATTTCGGGAGAAATTTAAATCTAAATTGCCACTTTATAAGTGTCCAAAATTGATGATAGAGTGTCCACATAATATTCAAATTATGATTACAATCCTTCCTAATATCGTCCAAAAAAGATATTAATTGATAATTGCTAGTTTCCAACCTTTCTGGAAAAGTAGCCAAAAATGACTTCTTCATATATTTCCACCCTGTGGAAGTAAAAAACCATGATGTATATGGTTGAAACCAATCCCATTTCTCAAAAATATCTATTTGTATTTGAGGGATCTTATAAAAATAAAATAATATATTTTTAATTTTTAGTATTTCTTTATTGAAAAGATCCAAAAAGGCGTCTTTATCACCTATGACTTTGTCTTCAATTATGTTTTTTGAACTTTCTGCTGAACTATATTTTTCTTTTTCTGCAAACTTCTTCATTCGGAAAGAGATTTCCGATAGTAAATCATCTTTATGAGATTTAATGCTCGAATTAAAAACCGGGTCAAAAAACGACTTAAAAAAAGGGTTGTTTTCTTCTGAATCTGAACTTTTTGCAAAAGGATAGCAATAACTTTTGTCTAAATTTACAATTTGTTTGCTTATTAAAGGAATTCTATATATATCTTGAATCGAGCCAATATGGATTTTATGATGAATAAATGAATTTAATTGAGTAAGTAAATTAAACGATTTGTACAAGTCATGTATTAATGCTTGGTCACGTAAATATTTAGCCAATAATATATTTACGTGTGACTTGATGAGTGAAATAGTATCTTTCTCTGATAAAACAGGTCCTATTTCATAAATAGAAAAAGAAGAGAGATTGTTATGAGTGGGAACAAAATTTAATAATTTTCCATATGTAATATTCTTATTTTTTATATGAATTCTTTCTCTTTCTATGTAAGAAGCTAATCTTTCTGTATAATATACATAAGGATGATGTAAATAATCTAAAAATTCAAACGTATTTGCTTTTAAAAAAGAAGTTCTCAATGAATTTTTATTAGATAGTTTTAAAGGATTTAACCAATTGTCTCGATTATTGAATATTCTCGAAATACCAGTGTTATCAAAGAATTCCATGTAATTTTTTTCATTATCGAATAAATCAATAATTGACTCATTCATTGGTTTATCATTAAAACCTAATGAAGCTATTTTTTCTTCATCGATCAAGGATTCCGATTTTTTTGAAGGGATTGATTTTGATTCGATATCCCTCGGTGCGAGTTCGTCCAAGATTATACCAAAAAGTTTTTTCGTAGTTTGATACCAATCAAAATCAAAATTATTATAAGTCGATAGTTCAATCGGATCAAACTTTCCATATTGACCAAAATATTTAATAGTAAATAATTCAATTGGATCGAACACAATGTTTTTCAAATTGTTTTGTTTAGAACAAAATACAAGACGTTTCAACTCTTTTTTCAAGTATTCGATCTGAATGGACGATGCAGAAATATTCAAATTACGATTGATATTTCTGGAAGCTCGAATAATAAAGTGATTGAACCATTCTTCCTGATATATTCTCCAACTTGATGAATGCTGGTTAATTGCATCTTGTGTTACATTGTTCAAAATGTCTTTTTTTATCCAATTTGTTCTAATCTGATCTTTCAAATTCCGACTGAACCTTTTGATTAGATAGATAATATCTAAGACCTTTGTCAATTCTTTACATTCAAAATTGTATTTATGTATGAATTCAAACTCTTGTTGATAGTATACTCTTGTCATTTGCAAAATGGGTCGATGGAATCTATTTGTTAAGACCTTTGTCAATTCTTTCAATTCAAAATTGTATTTATGTATAAATTGAGAGTATACTCTTGTCATTTGCAAAATGGGTCGATGGAATATATTTGTCACTTTTTTCCATTCAGAAGAGTATTTTTTTACTATTTTTCTCCATTGCAAATAGTACTTTATATTTCTAATAGTATTTTTAAGAGTATACTTATCCAATCGATAACTCGAAAATAAAAAGTATCGATAAGGTTTACATAATGATTTATATTTCTTAAATCCTTTATTCAACACAAAAAATTTAAAATAGAATAAATATACTCTCCAACAGAATCTATTGAATTTTTTTTGAAGATAATCTTTAATTAATAAGTTCTTCAACAAATAGAATCTCTTGAATCCTTCTTCAAGATAATTGTTAATTTTGTTAATTATCTTCATAAATGCGTTCTTCAACAAATAGAATATATTTTGAAGATAATTGTTAATTTTGTTAATTATCTTCATAAATGCGTTCTTCAACAAATAGAATCTCTTGAATATTTTACTATTCAATATTTTATGAAGATAATTGTTAATTATCTTCATAAATGCGTTCTTCAACAAATAGAACAACAAATAGAACGACAAATAGAATCCCTTTAATATTTTACTATTCAATATTTTATGAAGATAATTGTTAATTTTGTTAATTATCTTCATAAATGCGTTCTTCAACAAATAGAATCTCTTGAATATTTTATGAAGATAATTGTTAATTATCTTCATAAATGCGTTCTTCAACAAATAGAATCTTTTTTGAAGATAATTGTTAATTTTTACCTTATATTGATTCAATATTAGTCTTACTGAAGTTTCAGTTATATAAGAATATGATGTTATTTTATCTACATATTCATTCTTTTTATCCAGAATGTTGAGTAGCACAAAAAAAGAATTATCTTTTAATTTGTCTCTGTAGTTGAAGATCAGATTCAACTTTAAGGTCTTATTCAAGAGTATCTTATTGTTCAGTTCATAGAATTTATTCATGTTATAATATAAATTCATGTTATAATATAACATATCACATGCAATTTCATAATTGTAAACCTGATTAGGTTTACTTATTGATTGAGTGAATTGATCCATTATTTTCAGAACAATTTTTTTAAAATTAAAATCGTTGTTTAGTGTTAATTGTTCTTTGTTTTTAACACAGGATGAACAATATATTGAAGGTAAACTCTGGTTCACAAATCGAATACAATTGAATCGGTTTATATCTCTTCCAATATTCGATCCGGGATCTGATGAAATATCATAATTTGCAGAACGATTTTGAAGATATGTTTTCACTTTCCATAGATCAGCTCTCCTATTCTTTTCTGATCTATGGAAAGATTCGTAAGCATCTTTCCGACTTTTTATCAATTTAAATAGATCAATATCAATGGGTTTCTTAATAGTAGCACTAATATTTATATATGATTCATCTATTGACAAATTATCAATCAATCCTTTACAAAATTCCGATTGTAAGGAGATTTCTTCTGTTAATTGTGTAATTTCTTTTTCTTTAATTAATTCTTCTGTTACTTTTTCTGTTAATTCTTCGTGTTCAATTTCTTTTGTAAATTCTTCCTCTTCGATTTCTTTTGTTAATTCCACTAATTTTTTTATTCTTTTTTCAATTTGACTCAATTTTAAAGGCTTTCGCTTTCGACTAGGACGTTTTCCAACTGATTCTTCTTCTTGGTTAGGGTCCCCATACTCTATCTGCCATTCCATTACTTTTTTTTTATAATATTCATTTATTTCCGAATTTATAGAAAACCAAGCATGCTGTCTTGGATGGAGTAAGCGACGTTGATATCTCCTTTTATCTTTTGGCAAAGACATAAGCACATGCGGAAGGAGCAACAAATTTTGAGATCCCATCTGATATATAGATGGAAATATTTTCATCGCATTATATTTTGATCTGTTTGTTTCAAACAAAGATCGACTATTTAAATAATAGAAAACTAATGGTAATGTAAATATAATTAAAGCTTTTATTGCTTGACCCCGTAAAATAAATAGACGTATATCACGTATAAATAAAGTACTAATAATCCGAAAGTCAAAGAGCTTAATAACGCTTTCTCGACCAGAAAATATGTTAGTTAGCAATCTCACCAAATTAGATTCGGTCCATGGATTGAATACTCCCATTAGTCTTACTTTAAATACACAATATATGCTATAGAACCGATATTTAGTAGATACGGATATGTTTGGAATTTCGTTCGGATTCAGAGGATATTTTTCCAGATATGTTTTTTTATGTTTCATTAGTTTATAAAAATTTTATAATAAAAAATTAATCTAATTTGATTAGGAGTAGTATTTAAATTAAGTTAAATAGTAAATAAATAAGTTAATTAGTAATAAGAATTATAAGTTAATACAACTTTGATATATATATATATTTTGATATATATATATATATATAATGTAGTTTTGTCTTATTTTAATTTAGACAAATAGTTTTTTGCCTTTTCTATCGATTTAGCCCCAATCTTTCAGTCGATTCAAAAACTTCGTTATTTTCCATTTTTGTTTATATCTATTATTGTAAACAATATAGACAAATCCTTTTATCTATTTTATTTTATCTATTTTATATATATTTGGTATTTGGTAACATATTAGATATAGATAATATCTATTATAGATATAATAATCTATGTATATCAATGTATAGATATATTGATAATGTAGATCAATGTATAGATATAGTGATAATGCAGATACACTGCATTGTTTACAGTATCTCCCTATTTATATTATCTATTAATTACACATATTTCCAATTAATTACAGATATCTCCATCTATATAAACAGGATCGGCAAATCATCTACCTTTCTTTTGGTCTCTATAGATAGATTATATCTATTTATAGTCTAATTGTCAAGTATTTAAAATCTACCTCTCTTTTGGTCTCTATAGATAGATTATATCTATTTATAGTCTAATTGTCAAATATTTAAAATCTACCTCTCTTTTGGTCTCTATAAATAGATTATATCTATTTATAGTCTAATTGTCATCATTTTATATAAAAGTATAGAAATCCCATCATTAAAAATGACAAAGATATGTCATAAATCTATATTTAATATTTTAAATAATAAGCATGAATTCAATTGAGTATGATATAATCAAATGGGTTAATCTGATTCGATACTTACTGTCAAGTATAAAATTTACTTGCTTTTTATTTGCTTTATCTAGCATCCATGGCTGAATGGTCAAAGCACCCAACTCATAATTGGGAAGTCGCGGGTTCAATTCCTGCTGGATGCACAGTAAAAAGTTACTGCATTCTACTCGCAATAACTTTTAGATCAAAGAACCTGCTATCTCAATTCAGTCGATTAAATATTGAAATTAGATTAGGTCCGTGCCGGTTTTTTATTTTTTTTATTTAGAACTTATAGAATATAGCTATTTACATAGCTAAATTTATACTATATCGAACCATAACATAATATAAGTTATAAATAGAATATATTTATTTAAATAGCTATATTTTATTTATATTATATTGAACCATTTATATTGAACCATAATAAAATATGGATTGGTGGATATAGGCATTTGTATTTACAAAATATAGTAAAGGATAGATATTTATGGATGAGGTTCAATATGTAAATTTAGTACTTACAGAGAAAAGTATTGATTTATTTGAAAAGAATCAATATATTTTGAATGTCGATTCGGGATCGACTAAAACAAAGATCAAAAAATGGATTGAACTCTTCTTTAATGTTAAAGTAATAGGGTTAAATAGTTATCGACCCCCGAAAAAAAGAGAGAAAAGAGGGAAGATAAATCAAATAATGAAACATCGAATACATAATAAACGTATAATTATTAAACTAAAACCAGGTTATTCTATTCCACTTTTCCGTTATCAATGAGACTTATTCAATTAAAATAAATAATAATATGATCACCCGTTCATACAGAACTTCAGGCATAAGTGGTAAATCCCTATCAGGTTTCGATGGAAGAGTCCAGTCTCATCCACAAAAGAAATTGACCTCCGGAAAGCATCGTTGTGGGAAAGGTCGTAATAACAGAGGAATTATTACCTCACGACATAGAGGAGGAGGTCACAAGCGTCTATATCGTCAAATTGATTTTCGGCGGAATGAGAAAAACATATTGGGAAAAATTGTAAGAATAGAAAGCGACCCTAATAGAAGTGCATACATATGTCTTGTGCACTATATAAATGGTGAAAAGACATATATTTTGCATCCCAGAGGGGTCATTATTGGAGATACTATCCTTTCTGGTCCAAAAGCCCCCATATCAATGGGAAATGCCCTACCTTTGAGTGCGGTTTGAATTATTAATTTACGTAATCGGGAACAACCGATTGGGTTTACAGCAAAACCTTAAAATCTATCACTGATCCAACTAGGAAACTTTGATGGGATAAACCCCAAAGGGAAACTGAGGATAAACAGCAGCGGGTGATTGAGTTCAATAGTTTCTGTAATTATTGGCTCCCGAGATATGATAATATGGAGAAGACTAAATTGTCTGAAGCATAAACAGATAAGGTAAAGGAACCCTTGTTATGAAGATAAAGACAAGTAAATCACATTTGATTTGATGGTCAAAGACAGATTCGGAGCTGAACAGTGAGAATAAGAATATATTTCAAATGAAGAATATATTTCAAATGAAGAATATATTTCAAATGACTCCTACGTTATCCGGAAGATGCGGAAGTATTGACGTAATTTGATAAAGTCATTCATTCTGAATGCTAAATGAAAAAGAACATAAGCCAGATGATGGAATAGATAAACCTAGGATGTAAAGAATCAGAGCATAAGGGATTGAAAATATGCCCTTAATCCCAGATTGATATATAATATCAATATTCAAATATTGAATATGTTAAATATAATTCACATCCAGAAAGCTGTATGCCCTGAGAGAGGCTTGTACAGTTTGGGAAGGGATTTTTACAAACTAAAGATCTACTTCAACCAATATACCCTTAGGCACAACTCTACATAATGTAGAAATACAAGTCGGAAAAGGCGGACAATTAGCTAGAGCGGCGGGTGCTGTAGCAGAACTGATTGCAAAAGAAGGCCAATTGACCACATTAAGATTACCATCTGGGGAGGTTCGTTTAATATATGAGAATTGCTCAGCAACAATTGGACAAGTAGGCAACGTAAAATGGAAAAATAAAGCTTTGAGTAAAGCTGGATCGAAACGTTGGCTGGGTAAACGTCCTGAAGTAAGAGGAGTAGTTATGAATGCTGTGGACCATCCTCACGGGGGCGGTGAAGGAAGATCCCCAATTGGTAGGAAAAAACCCCTAACCCCTTGGGGCTATAGCGCACTTGGAAGAAAGAGTCGGAAGATAAATAGATATAGTGATGTTTCAATCCTTCGTCGACGTAAGTAGTTTATAGTTGTAAATACATTTTTTCTTTCAAGAAAAAAAAAGGTAAATCAAAAGAAAGGTAATTAATCATGGCACGTTCACTAAGAAAAAATACTTTTGTAGCTAATTATTTGTCGAGGAAAATAGAAAACCTAAATATGAAGAAAGAGAAGAAGATAATAGTGACATGGTCCCGAGCATCTGATATTGTACCCGCAATGATTGGTCATACCATTGCTGTGCATAATGGAAAAGAACATTTACCCATATATATATCACATGATATGATAAACCACAAATTGGGGGAATTCTCACCTACTTTTATTTTTGAGGGGCATGCGAGAAACGATAGAAAAGCGAGAAACGATAAAAAAACGAAAAATGATCAAAAAACGAGAAATGATCAAAAAACGAGAAATGATCAAAAAACGAGAAATGATAAAAAAACGAGAAATGATCAAAAAACGAGAAATGATAAAAAAAGAGAGAAACGATAAAATATTAATTCATTGTGGAGGATGAATATGGCACAAATAAGAGCTTTAGCTAGACATATACGTATGTCTGCTAATAAAGCACGTAGAGTAATTAATCAAATTCGTGGTCGTCCCTATATAGAAGCATGGATTATACTGAGTTGGATGCATTATGGAGCATGCTATCCAATCTTAAAAGTAATTCATTCTGCAGCCGCAAATGCTAATCACAATATGGGTTTAAACAAACACAATCTATTTATCAGTGTAGCTGAAGTTAATGAAGGTACTCTTTTCAAAAGATTTCAACCTAGAGCTCGGGGACGTGGTTATCCAATACAGAAACCAAATTGTCATATAACAATTGTATTGGATTACCAAAAAGACAAATATGTATGGGAAGAAAAATAAATCCACTTGGTTTTAGACTTGGTTTTACTCAAAACCATCGTTCCCTTTGGTTTGAACAAAGAAATTATTCCGAAGATCTACGAGAAGATGAGAAAATACATAATTGCATTGAAAATTATGTAAGACATATCCAAGATGCCTCAAATTCAAATTATGGAGGAATTATACGTATAGAGATTATGAAAAAGACTGATTTGATTCAGGTGAACATATATATTGGATTTACCGACTTGTTCATCCAAAAACAGAAATATAAAGATAAAAAAGAAAAAGAAATTGAAAAATTAAGAGACGAAGTACAAAATATGCTTTTACAGAATATGTTAGGTTCTGTGAACCGAAAACTTCTCATCTCTATAGAAAAAGTGGAAAAACCTTATAGAGAACCTAATATTCTTGCGGAATATATTGCTCTACAACTAAAGGCGAGGGTTGAAATAAGAAAAATAATGAAAAAAGCTATTGAATTGGCTGAAGAGGCAGATGTAGAAGGTATTAAAATAAAAATAAAAGGACGTCTCAACGGAATTGATAGAGCCCGTAAAGAATCGGCCCTACAAGGTAGAGTTCCCTTACAGACCCTTCGAGCTAAAATTGATTATTGTTATTATGCGGTTCAAACCATATATGGAGTATTGGGGATCAAAATTTGGATCTTTGTTAAAAATGAGCAATACCTTTCTATATTCTGACCGATTAGAAATCATCAATTTTGCAAGATCAAATAAAAACTAGATTAACCATCTTGGAGATGTGCTATGCTTAGTGTGCGACTCGTTGAGAGCAAGTTTTTTCTTCTTATCTTAAAATGATGAAGAACTCGAAATATCGAAATAATAACGAATTGGTCTCTGGTATACTATGAACTACAAACTGGATCTTTGTTTCATATTATTAAGATCCAATAAGCTATCTAAGATAGTTTCATCAAATGAACGAAAGACTTTCTTCCACAAAGAGACAAACAAATGAGATACATATCTTTCGTGAAGCGAAAAAGGTCTTTGGTAATGCAAGAAAAGAAAAAAAGAGAGGAAGGAGAAAAAGAAAGAAGGAAATCTTCTTCCTTACAGTCTATGTATGGTTTACTAAATTACCCCCAAAGAGTAGTGTGATAAAGCATAAGAATCATCCTAATCAATTTCATTTTCAATGAATTAGGTTTATGAAAAAAAGGAGCTTCGGGTCAATGGAAACTAAGTAAATTGATTCTGTAAGAAATGAAATAAAAGCTTCATTGCAGAGGGTAGACCTGAACAGCCATTTGAAAGCTATGGGAACGATGGAACCTGTGACTGCATAAGATCATATAGAAATCTTAATCATTCATTGGATAGGATGGCGAAATAAACCAAGAAAGAATTTATATCATTGGAGTCTATAAATCGGCCCCATGAGCCAAATATTGGAAGAGTGAATATTCGCCTGTGAAGTTATTATTATTATTGGGCAGTATCGATTTAAATAAAAGATCTATTTTTTATGCTATATAACACATAATATATAAACACAACACATGATCTCAATATTGATTATCCAAGCCATAGATTCTTCACAAGGAGCCGGATGAGAAGAAACTTTCATATCCGGTTCTGAAATAGAGATGGGATTCAAATAATCCATCGACTATAACCCAAAAAGAACGAAATTTCGTCACCAACATAAAGGAAGAATGAAGGGAGTAGCTTCCCGAGGCAATTGCATTTGTTTTGGTAGATTTGCTCTGCAGGCATTGGAACCTGCTTGGATCACATCTGGGCAGATAGAAACAGGACGACGAACAATTACTCGTTTTGCCCGTCGTGGCGTAAAAATATGGATACGTATATTTCCGGACAAACCTATTAGAAGAAGACCTGCAGAAATACGTATGGGTTCGGGAAAAGCGAAGGGAACTCCCAAATATTGGGTATCTGTGGTCAGACCGGGTCGAATACTTTATGAAATAAGCGGAGTATCAGAAACTATAGCTAGAAGAGCTTTTCAAATCGTAGCATACAAAATGCCTATACATACTCAATTTCTTGTTAGTTCGCCAGACCGAACGAAATAGATATTTATGGCTAAAAAAGTTTAATGCCAAGGCAACAAATCAAATCTTTTGGAGGAAAAATGATTCAGTCTCAAACTTATGTTAATGTAGCAGACAACAGTGGCGCCCGAAAATTAATGTGTATTCGAGTTCTAGGAGCAAATAATCGGGAATACGCTAATATTGGCGATATTATAATCGCTATAATTAAAGAAGCAACACCTAATATGCCCCTGGAAGAATCAGAAGTAGTTAGAGCCGTAGTTATACGAACGTGTAAAGAACTTAAACGTGACGATGGAATCATAATACGATCTGATGACAATGCAGCAGTTATCATTGATCAGAAAAGGAATCCAAAAGGAACTCGAGTTTTTGGTTCAGTTACTGAAGAATTAAGAGAATTGAATTTCACCAAAATAATTTCATTGTCTCCTGAAGTATTATAAATATGTTATATTTAATGTCTATCTAATTATACAAAAATAGAAATTAATTTGGAATCTTAGGCATATTTCTTAAATAAAATAAACATGCCTTTTTATATTGAGACCTGAAATTCCTAAGAATTAGTTCGTCACGGGTAACGATACTATTGCCAATTTAATCACTTCTATAAGAAACGCTGACATGGTAAAAAAAAAAACAGTTCGAGTAGCAACTACTATTATTACTGAGAACATTGCAAGGATCCTTCTACGAGAAGGTTTTCTAGAGGATGTTAGGGAACATCGAGAAGGTAAAAAATCTCTTTTGGTTTTAACTTCAAAATCTAGAGAAAGGAAGGAAAAGAGATATATAACCGCTCCAGAACGTATTAGCAAACCTGGTCTGAGAATCTATTCCCCTTTTAGGGAGATCCCTAAAGTTCTAGGTGGAATGGGAATCGTCATTCTTTCTACTTCCCAAGGAATTATGACTGATAGAGAAGCTCGACAAAAAAAAATAGGAGGTGAATTATTATGTATTTTATGGTAATTTGGAACGTATTCCAAAAAAACACATAACATAAGAATATACATAAAAATAAACTAAAGAAGAGTACTTTTTTTTATCTAAAGTTTAAAATAAATAAACTTTATGGCTAGTAATTGAAGTCACAAAGATCATTAATGATCTACTAAATCTACTAATTGGGATCATTTATGTTATATCGTTATTTATGCCATTTTATATCATATCTTTATAGAATTCTTCTATAAATTCTAAATTTTATAGAAGAATTCTGTATTTTGTAGCAAATTAAATTAAACAAATTTTAAAAAATTCCTGTATTATTAATAACTATTACCAAAGTAATATAGTTGGTTAAGATCAATCTGAACCATTCAATTTCGCATAGAATTCAGAGTGCCAACTATTCAACAACTTATTAGAAATGCAAGACAGCCAATAGAAAATAGAACAAAATCTCCTGCTCTTCGAGGATGCCCTCAGCGTAAAGGAGTATGTGCTAGGGTGTATGTGCGACTCGTTTGGATCATAAGCTAAAACGGACCAGGAGATTCCTCTAACAGGAAGAACTTTTCTGATCTGTAAAAGTAGAGATCTATCATCTACTCTTACTGAGGATGAAATTTATGGTTTCCATTGGTGCAAATCCAATCACCTTGATGTGGGATGAAAAGCAATTCCTCATTGGTAGCGAATGGTCATCAATCCATTGAGCGGGGAAATAATGCAAATTGAAAAAAGCATAAAAATTATGCCTCTATTGCCGCGATAACGGACACAAGGTAAGCTACCTTGCCAACTCTTATCTTATAATTACATGTCGTCACTATATAGAGAAATCTTATTCTTATAATAAGAATATTTCTTTTATAATAAGAGTATTTCTTACTTGATAATTCGGGGGGTAGAGCTAGAGATGGTAAACTGTACAAGTTACCAAATACTAATATCATGTCTTAGACATTTAGGGCTCCGGCGTATAGAGAGGACCTTACCGTTAGAGAAAGAACCATAGAAACGATGAAACCCATAATATTTTTTTATTTTTTAGTACAAGGTCCGATCCCCTGTCTACCTAGAAGGTGCCTAACTTAATGCAATTATGGTTGGGAAGGTTGCAGTAGCAAAAGCCATTGGAACCCGTATTTTATACATCAGAAAAATCAGTTTGTTTCTTAATAAAACAAAAGAATGAATAACTAATCAAAAAATAGATTAGTCCTTCATAAGAATCAACTTCAATGACCAGAGTGAAACGTGGATATATAGCTCAAAAACGTCGAAAAAAGATTCTTGCATTTGTATCAGGCTCCCGGGGGGCCCATTCAAAACTTTTTCGAATTGCTAACCAACAGAAAATGAGAGCCTTAGTTTTCGCTCACCGAGATAGAATTAAACGAAAGAGAGATTTTCGCCGTTTGTGGATTACTCGGATAAATGCAGCATCCCGTGCTAATGGAGTCTCCTATAACAGATTTATACAATATTTATATAAAAGGCAGTTGCTTACAAATCGTAAAACACTATCACAATTAGCTGTATTAGATAGTAATTGCTTCTATACAATCTTGGAAAAAATTACCGTATCGTGAAATAGAATCTCCCGGAGAATTTCCTCCGGGAAATTTAATTAGAGACAATTAAATTTAATTCATATTCGATCCATTTGAATAATTCCTTTTTTTAATCCTTTTTAAAGAATTAAAATCTGCTCTATCTATTGACAGATATCCCAGCTTCAATTCTATTCAGGAGTATGAGTAAGTTCATTTCTTAGGCACCAATTACTTTTCATTAGAGAGAAAAGGTATCAAAGATAGAATACGAGCTTGTTTAATAGCCCTAGTTATTAGGCGTTGTTGTTTCAACATTAATCGATTTACTCGGCGAGATAAAATTTTTCCTTGTTCGCTAATAAATCGACTAATTAGGCTAATATTCTTATAATCAATTTGTTCTCCAGGCCCAATTGGTGATACACGTTTCCTAAAAGATCGCTTATTCCTAGAAGATGGTTTATATTTATATTTAGATGTATTCCTAGAAGATGGTTTATATTTAGATGTATTCCGAGAAGATGGTTTATATTTAGATGTATTCCGAGAAGATGGTTTATATTTAGATGTATTCCGAGAAGACGGCTTATATTTAGATGTATTCCGAGAAGATGACATATCTGTAGTATTAGGCTTAGATGGCCGATAATAAGGCTTATATTTATAAGTCTTAGACGGTGTATCTGTAGATGTATTGGGCTTAGACGGCGTATCTGTTGTATTAACGACGGTCGTTTTAGGCTCAGATGACGTATCTGTTGTCCTAGGCTTAGATGTATCCTTAGAAGAGGGTTTAATTGTATTCATAATTATAATTGAATTTATTTCATGAACCTTTTAAAATTGCATGGTGTATCTGTAGATGTATTAGGGATTTATTAATATTTATACCTAAAATTTAATTTATATTCGAAATATAAAAAGTGACATAAAAATAAAAAGTGACATAAAAAAAAATAGTTGTATTTATATTGATTTATTTCTATCCCTGGGTGAGGATAGTTCGATATATTTTATTTTATTTCTCCGTGAATAGTGTGCTTGTAACAATAAGGACAAAATTTATTCAATTCCAACCTAGAAGTATTGGAGCGATTTTTTCGAGTCGTATATCTAGAAATACCCGGCAATTTTTGATCAACACTATCTTGTGTACAACTAGTACATTCAAGAGTAATTGTTACTCTTACATTTCCACCCTTGGCCATAAACTTACTCTATATTAGATATATTGAATATACTTCGCTTTTTCAATTTCGAAAAGGAGAAGAAAGAGAAAGGGATAGAAGTTGTCGTAGAATGATTAAAGATTTTATTACTTAATTCATTCTCGTAATAAAATCTTTATTATTAATTTTCAATAATACTATTATTTTGTAGAAGGAACTTTTGGATATAAATTTATATTTTGTTTGATTCTATATATCCTCCCTTGAGTTACAAACTCGGATAGGGATATTTAATCCATCTTACTCTTTATACAAGAATAAAAGTAGAAAATTGATCTAGCATCTTTTTTTCCTTTCGCAGTTGCAGGAAAATTAGAATAAGAAAAAGGGAAAAGTAAGAGCATCTGGGAAAAAGCGGTTTATCTCAATCAATAAACCGGCTAAAGATCCCAACCATAAAGTAGCTAGCACAGGCGCTGTAGAAAGGTATGTCTTTATATCTCGCATTGTTCGTAAGTTTTCCTTATCAATCCGGATGCATATCTTATATGGTCAACTATACCCATAGTTTATCAGTCCCTGGGGACTCCGAACAATCTGTAAAATGATTTGGGCAATGTTTCTATTCCTTTCTGTAACAGAACATATTCTATTATCTATTATCAAATAATCAATAATTAATAGACATATTGTCTATTATATTCTCGTTTTATAGAGTAGACCCAAATAGATAAATGTGGAAGAAAATAAATATAAATTATATTATAAATAATGTTAAAGACTAACAATTAACAGGGATGTAGCGCAGCTTGGTAGCGCGTTTGTTTTGGGTACAAAATGTCGCAGGTTCAAATCCTGTCATCCCTACCTAGTCCTTTTCGTAAAAAAAGCTCCAGTTATTTTGATTCACTGGAACATAAATAACCAGTGATTTGTTGTAAAATGATCTTTTTTATCATTTTGATATTTTTTAGTTTTTCCAAGAAAGCGCTCTTAGTTCAGTGCGGTAGAACGCAGGTCTCCAAAACCTGATGCCGTAGGTTCAAATCCTACAGAGCGCGATTCTTTTTTTATTGGTCCAATCTTTTGAATTGATCATTCCATAAATTAGAATGGTCAATGAAATCTTATCTCCCAGAATAAGTAGGAGACTCATTCATTCACGATAAAAATGATCTCAAATATCCAATTGATCACCACGTCGGTACTGTAAATATGCAGTTACGAATAATCCAGCCAAAGTTATAGGAATCAGACCTAACACAATTCCGGATAACAAAACTTCAATCATATTGATTAAAAAAAGGAAGTAAAGATTAATAGCTACCCCGGATAGTAACCCAGACTTACTAGAAATCTCAATCAATTTTGAATTGAGAAAACTTCTTGATTAAGCGAACGAAGAGGTTTTTATTCCTATTTAATTTCAAATAAGTCGTATATTACTTAAACCTATGAATAGGACTAAGGTTAAAATAAGCAGAACTAATAAAAAAATGAAATAACTAATAATAGTAGACATTGGAAGGACTTAATGGAAAGAATATGATTGATGTGTATCTTTATCAGACAATTACCTAAATTTATTTACTTTTGTAAGATAGGATCAGAATAATAAAAAAAAAAAATGAAATGTTACAGTGTTAATTCAATTATAACAAATTACTAATTTGTATAAAGAATAAAAAATGTATGAATATTATACAAACATTAAGGGAATAGGCAATAAAAGATATTATATTTATTTTTTGGAATAACCAAAAATATAATCCTCAAATTTATTGATATTGAGCAACCCATGAATAAAATAAATGCCAATTGTGTAACCACTCGGCAAATTACAAATTAGAAAACGTAGTTTTTTAAATATAAAATATAAACTAATATTATTATAAACTAATAAATACGAGATCATTGAATTTAACAATGATTAATCTCTACCAGTCTGTTCGAAAGATTGGAACGAAAAAAACCTCTTTTACAGGCAAACGAAATCCATTCGTGCGAATAGAATATATTAGTATATTCTATATAGATTCAATTTTTTCATATGGCTTGTAAGCAAAGACTGATATTCCATCCTGTCTCTCTTGTAAAAAAATAGGAATAACTTGTATTTACAATTCGTACAAAATAATATCACAGAGAATATTTCACTATTCTATTAACGAGATTAGTAACACTCGGTTCTCAACTCAAAGTTCTATGTTAATAAACCATTAAGTTCACGGCATAACTTCACCAACGATACTATTACATACAGTAACACTAATGATCCACTTCTTGAAGTGACATTAATGTATTCTAGTTATACAGCCACCTGTATAACCGAAAACCAGTACAATGATTACTGCTCAGATGAAATCGAAATTCATTTTCCCATAATTCATATGTTCAATTGTTACAATGCAATTTTGAGACATGATATTTTCCGGACGTATCATGAAACATACTGGGATTATCTAATTTCTGTCCAGTAAAAAAAAAAAATGCCCAATAAAAAAAAGAATAAAAAAAAGAGATGGATTCAGTTGACCAAATAGAGTTGGAAGCTCTGACAGTAGCAGAATCATTCTATCCCACTCCCTTTCGATATTAACCTAACCAAAATTGTATTGCTATGTTAGAAGAAGGCTAGTTATACTGGTTCAGTATACTTCAAATATACCTTTGGTATAATATTGACAATAAAACAAGGATTGTAGAAGATATCAGTAGTTTTCCATTTTCTGATCTCTCTCTTTCATGGGACCAAATTCCCCTTGACTTTATAATAATATATGGAGTGGAGCTTAGCATGTCTGGGAATACGGGAGAACGCGCTTTTGCTGACATTATTACCAGTATTCGATACTGGGTTATCCATAGCATTACTATACCTTCCCTATTCATTGCAGGTTGGTTATTTGTCAGTACGGGTTTAGCTTATGATGTATTCGGTAGCCCTCGGCCGAATGAATATTTCACAGAAAGTCGACAAGAGGTTCCATTAGTAACTGGTCGTTTCGATTCATTAGAGCAACTAGATGAATTTACTAGATCTAGATCTTTTTAGGAGGTACTAATGACTATAGATAGAACCTATCCAATTTTTACAGTTAGATGGTTGGCCGTTCACGGACTAGCTGTACCTACAGTTTTTTTCTTGGGATCAATATCAGCAATGCAATTCATACAGCGATAAATTCTATATAAACTAAATCACGGAGCTATCTAATGACACAATCAAACCCGAACGAACAAAATGTTGAATTGAATCGTACCAGCCTCTATTGGGGGTTGTTACTCATTTTTGTACTTGCCGTTCTATTCTCTAATTACTTTTTCAATTAGGAACAGTGTAGAATATTCTTTCTCACCCAATTTGGAAAAAACTAATAAACAATATAATAATTGTTTATGTCTTGAGCATGACTACTTAATAAAATTTGAAAGGAAGTAAGAAAAATGGCTGATACCACCGGAAGGATCCCTCTTTGGTTGATAGGTACTTTAACTGGTATTCTCGTGATTGGTTTAATAGGTATCTTTTTCTATGGTTCTTATTCCGGATTAGGATCATCCCTATAGATAATAAAATGTATTTCATATCTATGAGGAATACTGTACACACGAAAGTGAAAACTTAGAAAGATAAGACCTTACCCTTCTTCGAACTCAAAGAAGGGTAAGGTCTTATCTTTCTTTATTTTAATAAGTATATTTGTATATTAAAAATTGGACAATCCATAAAAATAATACCAGAAAAGATTACATGTATATTAATTTGTAATGTCAAATATGAATAAGGGACTGTTCAGTAAGTCTGTTCCGGAGTCACTCCTTATGCAAGATATACATATATCTATCTTTCGTAATGTTCATATGATATTATTTGAAGAGAGGAAGGGTCGAATGAAAGGATCTCCATCTCCGAAGGGGTATGAATTGATTTTGCAATTTTTATTTTATATGATTTATGATTGCATTAGCCTCTATAAGACGGAGATTTTAATCTTTCAGACAACTTAAATTTTTATATAACTAAAAATTCATCTCGACCAATTGAACTTTCTCAAATTGTTTCTTTTTAAGAACCAGAAATATCTGTGCCAAAATGACAGATGCTAAGAATAATAAAAGACCTTGAACACGTAAAGGATCTTGAAGTACTATTTCTGCATCTTCCTGACCAAATCCACCTACATTAGGGTTATTCGTTAACGACTGATCTGCCTTAATGAATTCACCTTCTGAGACCAGAAGTTCCGGTCCGAGAGGTACAAAGTCAACCACTTGTCGACCGTCTATTGGATTATCAATAGTTATTTGATATCCACTCTTTTCTTTACGTGCAATTTTACTTATTCTACCCGTTGCTGAAGCGTTATATACTGTATTGTTGCTCTTGCTCCCATCGGGATAAATTTGTCCTCTTCCTCTATTACCACCCAAATATATAGGATATTTCAGGAAGTGAACTGCTTTATTAGTAGCAGGATTTGGTGAAAGGATGGGAAACACCATTTGACTATATTTTTGACCAGGAACAGGACCTATTACGATAATATTTTTTTGATTAGACCGATAGTTCTGAAAATAAAGATCCCCTATCTTTTCCTTAATATCAGGATAAATGCGATCCGGAGGAGCTAATTCAAAACCTTCGGGTAAAATAAGAACAGCTCCTACATTTAAAGTTCCTTTCTTACCATTAGAAAGAACTTGTTTTATTTGCTTATCATAGGGGATCTTAACGACTGCTTCAAATACGGTATCGGGAAGCACAGACTGTGGAACCTCGATCTCCACAGGTTTTTTAGCCAAATGACAATTGGCACATACAATACGTCCAGTCGCTTCTCGAGGATTTTCATAACCCTGTTGTGCGAAAATGGGGTATGCATTCGCAATAAATGTCTGAGTCATTATATGTATCATGATCAAGACGTAAATTGATTGAGGTATCCAGTTTTTCACCCAGTCATCATAAGTATTTCTATTTTGCATCGTTCAACTTTTGGTTCCAAATATTTTATTTAAACAATAAATAGGAGTAGGTAATTATGATAGTTACCTGTCTGCAATTCCGCTACTATATTAAAACCGAAGAGAAAAAATAAGAGGTATCAACCTATAAAAAAGTAAAAAAGAGTAAAAAATAGCTGATTTCTAAATATTTCTAAATAAATATGACAAAAACATTTAATTTAAATTTAAAATTGTGAGAGAAACCCATTTTTTATTCATTCATCGAATGATAAATTACTACAAGTGAAGAAGATGTACGATTAAAACGTTGGAAGATCCAATATTTGAAAATTGTGTCTAAAATGACTGGAAAAGTTGAAACAAGACCAGATATTATTCGTTCGTTATGGGAAAATCCATAATTTTCGAAGATCAAATCGACCATCAGTTTCCAACCATGGGGCGAATGAAACCCAATACATAGATCGGTTGCTAAAAGAATAACAAAAGCTTTCATAGTATCACTTAAGCTACAGAAGACTTCTTGTATCCAAGAATTAAGAATGCCAAGTTTCTTCTTACCCAGAATGAGAAAAACACTTAGAATAGCAAAACCTATTAGATTTGCTAATAAATGCGAAATTATTTGGATACAATCTTGATTATATATTTTTACCAATTGGATCATTTTTTTCTGCATCTCTATATAAAGATCTTGCGAATGTGTTTCCGAATAATCTTCCACCATTCTTTCTAACAGAAATAGCTCTTCTATTTTCTCAAATTTTTCTAGAACATTTTCTTCTTGTATAAAATCAAAAATTCTTTTTGACTGACCAGTATTCCACCAATTTGTAACCCAAGATTCCAAAACTCTCTGTAATGAAATTGAAATTCCCCACGGCAATACTACTAAACATGCGAGATATTGTAGAGAAACTAATGCTTTATATTTGGCTACTTCCAACTCGTGAATCGCTAACGAACTCGATTGACCCGTTATCTCTTTCCAAAATATGAACAAAGTACGAATTATAGAACGAGGTATCGCATTCATAGAATGATCTAGTGAGTAATTCTTCGACGGTGGTTTGCTCCGAATGAGAAGTAGGGTAAAAAGTAGATTATTCCCAGTCGTATCAACAACTAACTTATGTTATAGGAACCAAAGAAATAATTAATTATTTCATAAATAAAAAATAAGAACAATTCTGCACTCCAAAAGGCCTTGCCGTACACATATGTAAAAAAGTGTTTTTAATACACTATTTATATTTATTATAGTTTAATTAATTTTTACTTTTGAGACGTAATGTCTACTGGATCTCTCGGTCCTCTCTAAAGAGAAATAATAATATATAGTTTTTTATATCCAAATTTTTTATCGTATCTACTATATAGATCTACACATTTGTATGTTGAATAAGATCCCCATTTCAAAATCCTTCAACGGATACACGCAAAAAACGGGCTAATTCGGCAGCTTTCTGTTCCATTTCACGCAGAGTCAAATTTTCCTCAGTACGAGTTAAAGGGATGTCTTGTTGACCCTTTATTTCCATATAAAGAACACGACGAGGGGAAATACCTTCTTGAACTTCCATTTTTATCGCCTGAATATCCTTCATAATAAATTGGATAAAAATACGGCGATTTCTTCCGGGAAATCCCCAACGAAAAAGACATGCAATTCCTTCTTTTTCATCAAACTTATTGTAACCACTACCTACATTGCACAAAATTGTACACCACAAATAAGAGCTAATGAACAGACCCGCAATACCATAAAAACACATTACAATTCCTTGTGGAACAAAGAGTATTTGCTGAGATGACAATAAGGGTATAAGGTCCCTACCAAGGTAACTTGAAATTCCGACCAATAAAAATCCTAGTGAACCAAAAAAAAGGATACAAGCAAAAAAAAAATTGATGATCTTTCTAGACCCTGTTATGGGTTCTATCCAGAGCCATTTGGATCGACGATTCATAACAAATTGCGTACTATTTAATTTGAGGGAGTAGCCAAACACTTACTCTTTTTACTACCATCCCAAAGTCACTTTCATAAATGGGCTATATAATAAATAATAAAATAGCCATATACATATAAGCATCTAGGTAGACTATATATTTAAGGGTGTGTGCTTTTTTTGGGGGGAATTGGTCCTTAACTTATCGATTCTAAAAAAATAGTTCATTGCACGAGTATTAAATACCAATCTCGAGATTCGAATGTATATGTATACATATTATTAAGTAATAAAGACTTATTCATTCACACACCCTTATATATTGTAATTATAAAATAATTATGTATATAACATATCATATACATCCAGCTTATATTCATGATGTATAGACCATACCATACACATTCATATATTGAGTATGAATAGATCTAAATAAAGATTAATATCTATTTAGATCTATTTTGTTCGTGTCTAAAAGAGGTTTTATTATATATTATCCATATAAAAGAATAAACATATTCTTTTGTTCTACGATTGAAAGATTGGAATATATTTATTATTTATGATATCTGATTGAATCATATTCATAAAATCTCGTCGTTTTGAATATAGAAATAAAGAAAAACCATTGTAATTGCCGGAAAAAACAAGCCCACCAAAGGCACAAAAACAGAGGGTAAATTGGGATTTATCATAAAATAAATATTTTAATATTTCTCTCTATTAACATTAACAACGATAAATTATAAGCCCAAATGAGTGATAGGACCAAATAAGTGGACTTGCCTTTTTTTTTTTATATCTAAAGTACTTTACTTTATAAAGCTTGTTTATATATGACTGTATAAATGGGACCAATTTCCACATTGTATATTGGTACATATAAAGGATAATATATATCCGCTTCTCGTTGCTATATTGAACATAAATACTTTTTTTTGAATGTTCATCTTTGAGATAAAGGTATAACTCGCTAGCATAATCTTATTTAATGTGAGAAAGTTACATAGTGTCTACTTTTTCTGATAAAAAGGGGTATTTTCATGGGTTTGCCTTGGTATCGTGTCCATACTGTCGTATTGAATGATCCTGGACGATTAATCGCTGTGCATATAATGCACACAGCTTTAGTTTCTGGTTGGGCTGGTTCAATGGCTCTTTACGAATTAGCAGTTTTCGACCCATCCGATCCTGTTCTTGATCCAATGTGGAGACAAGGTATGTTCGTTATACCTTTTATGACTCGTCTAGGAATAAAGGATTCGTGGGGTGGATGGAGTATAACTGGAGAAACTGTATCTAATCCAGGTATTTGGAGCTATGAAGGTGTGGCCGGAGCACATATTGTGTTTTCTGGCTTATGCTTTTTAGCAGCTATCTGGCATTGGGTATATTGGGATCTAGACGTATTCTGTGATGACCGTACAGGAAAACCTTCTTTAGATTTGCCTAAGATTTTTGGCATTCATTTATTCCTCTCAGGAGCAGCCTGTTTCGGATTCGGAGCATTTCATGTAACGGGGTTGTATGGCCCTGGAATATGGGTGTCTGATCCTTATGGACTAACTGGAAATATACAACCTGTAAGTCCGGCGTGGGGAGCTGAAGGTTTTGATCCTTTTGTTCCAGGAGGAATAGCTGCTCATCATATTGCAGCAGGTATATTAGGTATATTAGCAGGTCTATTTCATCTCAGTGTTCGTCCTCCCCAACGTTTATACAAAGGATTACGTATGGGGAATATTGAGACTGTCTTATCTAGCAGTATTGCTGCTGTATTTTTTGCAGCTTTCATTGTGGCAGGGACAATGTGGTATGGTTCCGCAACCACTCCGATCGAATTATTTGGTCCTACTCGTTATCAGTGGGATCAGGGATACTTCCAACAAGAAATAGATCGACGGGTTCGTGCTGGTCTGGCTGAGAATCTAAGTCTATCAGAAGCTTGGTCAAAAATTCCTGAGAAACTTGCTTTTTATGATTACATTGGGAATAATCCAGCTAAAGGAGGGTTATTCAGGGCGGGTGCGATGGACAATGGGGATGGAATTGCTGTTGGTTGGTTAGGACATCCTATATTTAAAGACAAAAAGGGACATGAGCTTTTTGTACGTCGTATGCCTACCTTTTTCGAAACATTTCCAGTTGTTCTAGTAGATGAAGAAGGAATTGTAAAAGCCGATGTTCCTTTTAGGAGAGCAGAATCAAAGTATAGTGTTGAACAAGTAGGTGTAACTGTTGAGTTCTATGGTGGTGAACTTGACGGGGTTAGCTTTGGTGATCCTACTATAGTTAAAAAATATGCTAGGCGTGCACAATTAGGCGAAATTTTTGAATTGGATCGTGCTACTTTGAAATCCGACGGTGTTTTTCGGAGTAGCCCAAGGGGTTGGTTTACTTTTGGACATGCTACATTTGCTCTTCTTTTCTTTTTTGGACACATTTGGCATGGTGCTAGAACCCTATTCAGAGATGTTTTCGCTGGTATTGACCCCGATTTGGATGCCCAAGTGGAATTTGGGGCATTCCAAAAACTGGGAGATCCAACTACTAAAAAACAAGTGGTATAATATAGCGTCGCTCCGATCAATAATAAATATTGAGAGAGAGAGATTCCATGTCAGTGAATATTCATTTAAAAATAAAAAAATATAAGAAAATGTTGTTGTAATTAGTACGAAAGCTATATCCGTAATTGCAAACTACGATCGAATCTATGGAAGCATTGGTTTATACATTCCTTTTGGTGTCGACCTTAGGGATAATTTTTTTCGCTATTTTCTTCCGAGAACCCCCAAAAGTTCCGGATAGAGGAAGAAAATAATTTTTTCTTCAAATCCTACTTCTTATAATTATAATATAATCAAATAATGACCTTCCCAATTGGGAAGGTCATTATTTCAACTAGTCCTCATGCTCTTCAAAAGGATCTCGAAGTTGTTCAGAAGGTTGCCCAAAGGCGGTGTATAGGGCATAACCAGTAAAGCTAACAAGTAAACGAGATATGGAGATAGCGACTAAGGTTGCAGTTTCCATTGATAGATAATTATATGTATGTATATATACATTAATAGTATACAAAGTTAATAGATCTCAACCAATACTATTCTTTTATGGCTACACAGACTATTGATGATACTTCTAGAACCGGGCCAATACGAACTAGTGTAGGAAATTATTTAAAACCACTTAATACAGAATCTGGTAAAGTAGCTCCCGGATGGGGAACTGCTCCTCTCATGGGCACTGCAATGGTTTTATTTGCAGTATTCTTATCTATTATTTCGGAAATTTATAATTCTTCTGTTTTATTGAACGGAATTCCAGTTAGTTGGGTCTAGATAAACTAGAAGATTCGCCCGGATCCCGAACTCATCCAAAAGAAGAAAAAAAAACTAAGTAAGGAAAGCTTTTTATTAATAACTTGAGTCTATATATTATAACGTTCTGGTAGTTTGATCGTGTAATTATCTAAGGATTTTTGGAATATGGGTGTGCGACTTGTTAAAATTGATCTCTATTCTAGTACAGAAAACTAGTCTGTTGTCTTCATAAAGATGGTCCTCCTACCTCGTTGGATATTGATCCAATAGTTAATATTCAGAGCACGAGGTATATGAATAAATATATTCAAGAAAATCTGAACTATGGTTTCTACCTGCTGGTTTATACCTGTTATTTATACCTCGTGACTAGGCTTCCAATAATTTAATAATTTGGAAGCAGTACGATTAGAAATCGAGGATATCTCCTCCTTTTTATGCTTAATCTTACTGAAGAATGAGAAAGTATCTCATCTCTCTTAGTTAGTATGATGAGTGAGTAGTAATGAAATTTAAAGGTTATAACCCATGAGACCTTTTGGGTATGAAAAAAATCATCGGGGTAAAAATTTAAATCTGAGGTTTAGATTTATTCATTTATTGAGATCCCGACAAGATAATTCCTATTGATCGTCCATACTAGTTGTTATCTAGGTGATCACGAATAGGATAAAAGATCGTTCAAAAGGCCTATAGCGATGTATTCAAGAACGAGCCAACTTGAAATTTGAGCACTATACAATTAAATTTATTACTGATTTTTGTAGGAAATCATGGATTATTATGAATCCTATTCTTCATATTCCCAAGGAATGAAGTATGAAGCATCTTTCTATTTTACAAAGGATATACCTTTGTTTGTAAAGTTATTTGGGTGTTCTTGTTTAAGCCGTATGAAAGGAAATTCTCATGTACGGTTTTCAGAGGGGGAATTTGAGTTTACCTATCTCAATAAAGTATACGATTGGTTCGAAGAGCGTCTCGAAATTCAGGCGATTGCGGATGATATCACTAGTAAATATGTTCCTCCTCATGTTAATATATTTTATTGTTTAGGAGGAATCACACTTACTTGTTTTTTGGTACAAGTAGCTACTGGTTTTGCTATGACTTTTTACTATCGTCCCACCGTTCTAGAAGCTTTCGCTTCTATTCAATACATAATGACTGAAGTAAACTTCGGTTGGCTAATCCGATCGGTCCATCGATGGTCGGCAAGTATGATGGTTCTTATGATGATCTTGCATGTATTCCGTGTCTATCTAACAGGTGGATTCAAAAAACCTCGCGAACTCACTTGGGTTACGGGTGTAATTCTAGCTGTACTAACCGTATCTTTCGGTGTAACTGGTTATTCTTTGCCCTGGGATCAAATTGGTTATTGGGCAGTAAAAATTGTAACTGGTGTGCCTGAGGCTATTCCCTTAATAGGATCTCCTTTGGTAGAATTATTACGTGGAAGTGTTAGTGTGAGTCAATCTACCTTGACTCGTTTTTATAGTTTACACACTTTCATATTACCCCTTCTTACTGCTGTATTTATGTCAATGCACTTTCTAATGATCCGCAAGCAGGGTATTTCAGGTCCTTTATAGAAAGGACATCTACATTTTGAATTAGTATTCAAAACCTATTCTTTTTAGTAACAGTAACGATATATCATTGCCGCGAATATTTATTCTTCCATATAATTGGGAAGATGGAAATAAGAAACCATGTTTCTCGGATTTCTACTTTATCTTAAGTATTCTTTATCTAATACAATACTTTATCTAATACAATACAAAGAATTTAAGTAGATACTCATCTCAGATGGAGAAAAGAGATTATGGGAGTGTGTGACTTGAACTATTGCTTAGGCCGTGCAGATTAATTTTTCGATCTGCCATGAATCACAAATGTGTCTCTGTCCCAATTTTCTTCCCAAAAAAAGGAAGTTTAGAACCTGGGTAAAAGGGATTGGTAACTTTGTTGCGTTCCAAGAGAGTTATTTCTATGATCGAATCCAAATTAGGCTCCGTGAAATCCAGATAATGGTAATAACAGTAATAAGTTTTACTTATTGCTTATCCTTTTCTTTTCATAGTCTGAAAATGCATGCATTTCCCTTGCATTTAAATAGGGTAAACTATCGGAGTAAAAGAAGGGGTCTAAGGAAGGAGAAAGGCCGAATCAGTAACAAGCCAATACCTTGTATTGCAAAAAAAAATTATGTAGGTCGGGATAAACACGGATTACAAGGAATAAGATGGTCCAAAAGGCATATTAACCATGATTTAATTTGTGAACTTACTTGGATACTGAGCACTTATTTAATACGAAATAACAAAATCATAAATGAATGGCATAGATCTTTCTTATTCTGATGATACGCCCTTCATCATTTTTAATTAAGTTATTGCTCGAGCCGGATGATCAAAATTGACATGTCCGGTTCTTTCGGGGGATAGATTCATAAAAATTTACTTATCCGAATAACAAAGAAACCTGACTTGAATGATCCTGTATTAAGGGCTAAATTAGCTAAAGGCATGGGACATAATTATTATGGAGAGCCAGCTTGGCCCAATGATCTTTTATATATTTTTCCAGTAGTAATTTCAGGTACTATTGCATGTACCGTAGGTTTAGCGGTTCTAGAACCATCAATGATTGGTGAACCGGCAAATCCATTTGCAACTCCTTTGGAAATATTACCAGAATGGTATTTTTTCCCCGTATTTCAAATACTTCGTACAGTACCTAATAAATTATTAGGTGTCCTTTTAATGGCTTCAGTACCTGCAGGACTATTGACAGTCCCTTTCTTGGAGAATGTGAATCAATTTCAAAATCCATTTCGTCGTCCAGTAGCTACAACAGTATTCTTAATCGGTACCGTAGTAGCTCTTTGGTTAGGTATTGGGGCAACGTTACCTATCGATGAATCTTTAACTCTAGGTCTTTTCCAATTTGATCTAATTTATAATAAATATATTAATCTGTAAAGAAATCTTTTGTTCCTATATCTAGGGAGTAGTTGCTTCAAGACAAATGATCTCTCCCTAGATATATTATTTTAGATATATTTAAATTTTTTGTAATAAATATGTAAAAGATTGATTGCAAATGGATTTATTGCAATTACTTTCAAAACAAACTTAGAAAAAAGGGAATGAATAGATAAATAAAATGGAACTATTTCATGAACCTAAACCCGATTTACGGGTGAATCAATTCCAATATTTCGTAGAAATTCCAATATCTCTTTGACAGATTGTTCCCCAAGGTTTTTAATTTTCATTAAATCTTCTCGACTATAATTTGATAGGTCCGATAATGTATTTATATTAGCCTTTTTGAGGCAGTTATATATCCGAGTCGAGAAGTTTAATTGGTCAATATACATTTGGTCGAAAACGATTCTCTTAGTATCAGTCGATATAAGACTTTTTGTTTCAGTGATGTTCTCTTCCTCTGCACGCATAAAAGGAAGGAAAAAGTCAATCAAATTACGAGAAGCTTCGTAAAGTGCCTCTTTAGGAGCTAATCCTCCATTTGTCCATATTTCAAGAAAAAGAATTTCTTGTATCTCATTTCCATTCCAATAGGAATGAATACTATAATTTACATTTTGAACAGGGATAAAGGCAGCATCTATAGGAAAAATTCCATCCTGAGAATTATAATTCTCTGGATTTTGGATAATATACCCGCGGCCTTTTTCAATTTTTAATAATATATCTAAGGTAATAGATTTGTTTAGACTAGCTATATGTTGTGTAGTATCAATTACTCTGACAGAAGGTGGTAATATGATATCTTGAGCGGTTACTTTTTTTGGTCCAACGATATGGATAGAACCTTCACGAATTCCGTAGGCATCACTTCTAAGTACAATTTCTTTCAGATTCATCAAAATCTCATGTACCGATTCTTCGATACCTATCATCACAGAATATTCATGTGTTATGTTTTCAAATTTGGCACGTGTGATGCACGTTCCTTCCAACTCTCCAAGTAAAACTCTTCTTATTGCACTACCTATTGTATTAGCTTGACCTTTGCGAAGCGGAGATAGAGTGAAACGGCCATAATGGAGACGCTTACTGTCTGCTCTGGATTCGACGCACACCAATTGTGGTCTCTTAATAGAGACTAATATTTCATCCTGAATCATAATTATTATATTGAATAGATAATTTCATCATTTCTTTCTCTTAAAATTAATTAAATTCTTACACACGTCTCTTTTTGGGAGGTCTACATCCATTATGTGGCATAGGAGTTATGTCACGTACATAACTCAGTAGTACACTACTTTGAGCAATGGCTCGTAATGCTGTATCTCTCCCCGGACCAGGTCCACTTATCAAAACTTCTGCCTGTTTCAGAAGACCTTGATCCGTTAATGTAAAAAGAACATTTTCTGCTGCAGTTTGAGCAGCAAATGGTGAACGTCTTTTTGTGCCTTTGAATCCACAAGCACCGGCAGAAGACCAAGAAACCGCTTGTCCTTGTGTATCTGTAACAGTAACAATGGTATTTCGAAAACTTGCTCGAACGTAAATAACTCCTTTAATTATTCTATGTTTAGTTCTACGTGGAACTAATCTTCTTGTAGTTCTACGTGACACAAATCTTTTTGTATTTTTTGAAACAAATCTTTTTATAGTTTTTGGCATATTTATTATATTAAAATAGTGGAAAAAAAATATATATATAGAAGTATACTTCTATATATATATTTTTTTATTTATTATACATGGATTTCTTAGATATAAAAAAGTATTATCCCTGTCTTTGTTTATGTCTCGGATTGTAACAAATGACCAGAAGGCGTTTTCCCCTACGAATTAGGCGGCACTTATCACAAAATTTACGAACAGAAGCACGGATTTTCATATTTGTGGTCTTTGAAGTTGTAATGGCTAGGATCATATTCAATTTTTTTTGCGAAAAACAGAGTTTTTTATCTAAGCCTAATCTAATATTCGTTCAATCAATAAGTAAGTAACATCATTCATCGATATCTATTCCTATTCCGCGATTTCTATAAATGATACGACCTCTATTCTTATCGTAAGGAGAGTATTCGACCTTGACTCTATCCCCTACATCGATTCGGATACGCCTATATCGAATCTTTCCTGAAACATACGTCAAAATGTCACGATCACTATCCAAATGGACCGTAAACATACCGTTACCCAATGCTTCAGTAACGACACCTTCTTCCGTAATATAGTTTTTATTTACCATAGTGATACTCCTTATGCAATGTACGATGTGTGTTATTATTCTTTATTCTATGTTGATAGGATCAAATTCTATGTTGATATGTTAAACTAATATCTGCATCATTGAATTTATCATTTATTTTTAAGAATAAGAATACAAAGATTATTTTTTGATTTTTGATGTGTAATATTTATATTACTTATATTTTAATAAGGAGTAATATAAATTGTATATTTATATTTTTTTTATTACTAGAATGCAAATTCTATTTATAAAGAAAAATCATTTAAGAAACCCTCTTAGAAATTATATGAATTTCTAAGGGGTAATAACACTGATATTAAAGTTATTAATAATAAAGTTATATAATATAATTATATATATAATTATATTATATAACTTTAATATCAGTGTTAAAGTTACTAATATAACTATAATTAACTAATTAATATTTCTAGATAAACCGTTTGAATTACGAATTATCATCTTTACCATCGTCATCATCTTTACCATATTAACCATTTTTAACTTTAACATATGATTTATCATCTTTAGCATTTGATTTCTTTTTAAGTCGAGGCCAAAGGCCAACTGCGCCAACTTGGTCGACAATGCCGAAAGATACCGCTGTATCTGGATCCAGATAATGATCTCTTTCCATTAGCTTATGGACCATAAAATAATCCATTTTTGATGTTTCTAGATATGTACTTGTAATATACTGCCGCAAATAGCGCAGATAAAATGCCTCGAAGCCAGGATCTTCAAACTTGAAATCGGTGGAGTCCTCCTCCTCATTATCCTTATCCTTATCACTATCATAAGGAGACATAAAAGGTTGGTGAATCATAACTCTACCATTTTCGCTTACTGCCCGTTTACCACGAGTCCCCCCGTGTAGGACAAAAGCTCCCATCGAAGCATTTAAACCGACGCCTATTGTATTTATATGTCCTGTTACGTATTGCATAAGATCATAAAGAGCGACTCCCGATGCCATTGCTCCACCCCGACAGTGAAGAAAAAACATTATTTTTTCTCCCCTATTCTCTTGATTTAAATAGACCATACTTTTCATTATTAGACTCGCACTCTCTTCATCGAGTGGCTTACCTAAAAAAAGCACTCCCCCGCGAAATAGCTGATAGAATACTTCGACCCAACTGTCTTCTTTTTTTTTACCTTTTTCTTTACCTTTTTTTTTTTCTACTTCTTTTTCTTTTTCTTCTTTTTCTTTTTCTTCTTTTTCTTCTTCTTCTTCTTCTTTTTCTTCTTCTTCTTCTTTTTCTTCTTCTTCTTCTTCTTTTTCTTCTTCTTCTTTTTCTTCTTCTTCTTTTTCTTCTTCTTCTTCTTTTTCTTCTTCTTCTTCTTCTTTTTCTTCTTCTTCTTTTTCTTCTTCTTCTTTTTCTTCTTCTTTTTCTTCTTCTTCTTCTTTTTCTTCTTCTTCGTCTTTTTCTTCTTCTTCGTCTTTTTCTTCTTCTTCGTCTTTTTCTTCTTCTTCGTCTTTTTCTTCTTCTTCGTCTTTTTCTTCGTCTTTTTCTTCGTCTTTTTCTTCGTCTTTTTCTTCGTCTTCTTCTTCTTCGTCTTCTTCTTTGTCTTCTTTTTCAATGATGACTTTTTGTTCTTCACCCATGATAAATCTCTTCTTTCCCTTCTTTTCCTTGGGTTCTTTAAACGGTACTTTTGGAATACTTGGCTCTGGTGTAGCCATAATAGACTGTTCCTCCTATTTATATATAATAATATATTATCAATGTAATAGTCATTAGTCACTCTTTAACAACGAGAGTCTGATATTAGTTGTGCGCCTATAATAACACTTGTACATACTTAAAAACTTGATCAAATTTTTAAGTATGTACAAGCCAAAAAAGTTCGACTTGTTTTTGGGATCTACTTAATTATTCAGACTTTTCAATTCCAAAAGTTATTATTTTAACTATCTCACTCAAAAACTTTTTTAAAATAGCTCGTGGAACCATGACATCAAACATTCCAAAATCAAATAAAGAATCAGACGTTTGAGATTCTTCCTCTACTATCTGATTTAATGTCTGTTCAATTACTCTTTTACCTGCAAATGCAATGTATGCATTAGGTTCGACAATTGTGAAATTAGCCAACATACCAAAACTAGCAGTCACTCCACCAGTTGTGGGAGATGTTAGAATAGAAATATATAGCAAATTTTTTTCCTTTTGATGTGTATGCAAGGCAGCAGCTATTTTACTCATTTGCATTAAACTGAAACTTCCTTCTTGCATACGCGCTCCGCCAGAAGCACATACGAGAATTACTGGAAGATAATTCTTAGTAGCATGCTGGATTAAACGGGTTATTTTTTCACCTACTACCGAGCCCATACTGCCTCCCATGAACTTGAAATCCATAACTCCCAGTGCGACAGTAATACCATTTACTCGACCTATGCCTGTTTGAATAGCGTCGGGTAAACCTGTTTCTTTTTGATAGGAATCGTTATAATCTTCGTAAGATATATCTTCTATATAAGATATATCTTCTATAGAAGTATCTTTTCTAATTATATTTTTATTCTGATCAAACTCTAAAGAAACATAATCTTGGTAAGATATACCGTCTCTATGACGTCTCTTTATAAGACATCCATTTTGATTATTATCATTTGTTTTTCTAAATGATCCATTTACCTTTAGAGTTGGATTAGGATATCCATTTATCCTTAGAGTTGGACGTCCATTTTGATTATTATCATTTGTTTGTCTAAAACATCCATTTAACTTTAGAGTTGAACGTCCATTTTCATTATTATCATTTGTTCGTTTAGGAAATCCATTTTGATCATCTTTTTGTTCATATTCATCATCTTTTTGTTCATATTCATATATATAATCTTCTTCTTCTATTTCTTCTATATTACAAAATTCTTCTTCTGGATTACACTTCGACTCTGTCACCTCTGAATTATTAGACCCAATTGTTTCGTCTAATTTGACTACTCCGAAGAGCCCTTCTTCAAAAAGGTCAAGAAATTTTTCGATTTCAAAATACATATTATGGAAATAGGATTTCTCTATTTCGTGAAATACATCCTCACGAAGCGCTCTAAATTCGTCTGTGTTCTTAGACGGGTCGTCGTCATCGTCAATAAACGTTCCATAGTGCTCAGCATAGTCTTGTTTTATTTTCAATAAATTTATCATCATTACCTGCAATTCATACCCTACGTCAGCTAATTTTTGACGTAATTCGCAAAGTATATGTACATTTTTCGCTTTTTTTTTTATATAGGAAGATTGAATAGAATCAAAATCTTTAAAACCTTTAAAAGAAAGTAAAAGAGGGTTACCAACGAAATTTTCTTTATATGCATTTTTAGATATAGCAAATCTATATAAAAATATACTATCTTTTTTTGATAATATATCAAAAAAATCCATATTAAATAGAGCTAAATGTTCTATAATATAGCTATGTACTTTTTTATGGAGTTCCCTCTCGTTAGTGATTTCATCTTTTATTTTTATACCTATTTCAACCATTAATAGTTGAACCGTTTCCAAAGTTCGAGAAATAATGTCTTGCAGCACCTCAAGAGGTAATTTTTTACCAGCATAAAAATAATGTGTCAAATATTCTCTTTTTTTCTTATCTATCACAACCCTAAGGATATTAACAATAGTATTGTTGAATCCTACTAACCTTTTAAACGTCTTATAAGAATTATTATAATATTTATGAGAAATTATATCGTAAAATAATTTCGAAATCTCTCGAACCGCTACAATGTTAAAAAAATACATCTTATCTTTTTTATTTAGAAGATCTAGAGAAGAGAAATCTTCATCCATGGGGAACCAAGTACCAGAATCAATTAAAAGATCAATTCGATCTGAACTAGTCATTAGCAGAGTTTCTCCACATTGTGGACAAACACCTTTGAATTCTTCTACTAACGATTTAGTATATGTAACGTTCTCACAATTTTCGCATAAAACCCACAAATGCTTATATTTTTTTTGATCGAATATGTCTTTTTCAACTTTTTCTTCTATGTCTTTTTCAACTTTTTCTTCTATGTCTTTTTCAACTTTTTCTTCAATATATTCACGATCCTTGTTTTCTTCACCCATTTTACTTGTCTCCTTTATTTCATCGTTAATGTACAACTTTTAACTTTACACAATAGCATAATTAAATATTGAAATAGATACTTTGAATTGTTGGATTGGAAGTCCATTCTACTGTATTATCTCATTTACCTTCTTCGTGGACAAAGCTGATTTACGAATTAGCTATCATCTAGATAGATTAGAAGAAATTAGATAAATCTGTTAAATCATGAAGATTTAATTTATTTTGTCCAAAACAACATTTCGGACACCATGGTTAGGGACTATAAGAAATTGTATCCCTTCCAAACCAACCCCTCACCGAATGATCCATGATTTATATCTATAAGTTATTTCTAGGTAGAGGTAAATATTTATACCTAGGTATCTATTCCCATCCATTCAGTATTCGGCTCAATCTTAAAAGATTGGGCCGAGTTTGGTTCGATTAAGGGACCAAACAGACGAAAGTCCGTTGATTACTTACTTGATTACAACGTATCAATCGTATCAAATTCAAATTTGATCTCTTTCCATACTTCACAAGCGGCAGCTAATTCAGGACTCCATTTAGTAGCTTCGCGGATCACTTCATTACCTTCACGAGCGAGATCACGTCCTTCATTACGAGCTTGTACACAAGCTTCTAATGCGACCCGATTAGCTACTGCACCAGGTGCATTTCCCCAAGGATGTCCCAAAGTGCCTCCACCAAACTGTAATACAGAATCATCCCCAAAGATCTCGGTCAGAGCAGGCATATGCCAAACGTGAATACCTCCTGAAGCTACAGGCAGGACACCCGGCATAGAGACCCAATCTTGAGTGAAATAAATACCACGACTTCGGTCTTTTTCAATAAAATCATCACGCAATAAATCAACAAAACCCAAAGTAACTTCTCGTTCTCCTTCAAGTTTACCTACTACAGTACCAGCGTGAATATGGTCTCCACCAGACATACGCAGTGCTTTAGCTAGTACACGGAAATGCATACCATGATTTCTTTGTCTGTCAATAACTGCATGCATTGCGCGGTGAATGTGAAGAAGTAGGCCGTTGTCTCGACAATAATGAGCCAACGAAGTATTTGCCGTGAAACCTCCAGTCAAATAGTCATGCATGACGATAGGAACTCCCAATTCTCTGGCGAATACTGCTCTTTTCATCATTTCTTCACATGTACCTGCAGTAGCATTCAAGTAATGTCCCTTAATCTCACCCGTCTCAGCCTGAGCTTTATAAATTGCTTCTGCACAAAAGCAGAAACGATCTCTCCAGCGCATGAATGGTTGGGAATTCACGTTTTCATCATCCTTGGTAAAATCAAGTCCACCACGGAGACATTCGTAAACGGCTCTACCATAATTTTTGGCAGATAGGCCCAATTTTGGTTTTATAGTACATCCCAGCAAAGGACGACCATATTTGTTTAATTTATCTCTTTCCACTTGGATACCATGTGGTGGGCCTTGGAAAGTTTTTGAATAAGCAGGAGGAATTCGTAGATCTTCCAGACGTAGAGCTCGTAGGGCTTTGAATCCAAAGACATTACCTACAATGGAAGTGAACAGGTTAGTCACAGAACCTTCTTCGAAAAGATCTAAGGGGTAAGCTACATAGGCAATAAATTGAGTTTCCTCTCCAGGAACGGGTTCGATATCATAGCATCGTCCCTTGTAACGATCAAGACTGGTAAGTCCATCGGTCCAAACAGTGGTCCATGTACCAGTGGAAGATTCGGCAGCTACTGCTGCTCCCGCTTCCTCGGGGGGCACTCCCGGTTGAGGAGTGACTCGGAATGCTGCCAAGATATCAGTATCTTTGGTCTGATATTGTGGAGTATAATAAGTTAGTCTGTAATCTTTAACACCAGCTTTGAATCCGACACTTGCTTTAGTCTCTGTTTTTGGTGACATAAATAAGTCCCTCCCTATGATTTATTAGTTAATAGCTCTTATCAAGAACGAGGTCTACTCGACATGAGTGTGGAACGTAAAGAATTCTAATATGCAAAACAAAACAATTTTATCCTTTATTATTTTCAAATAATATTGTATCATGTTATGTATGTATGATGCAACCCAATTTCTTATTTCTATTGACCCGAGGACTTTTCTATTTTATTTTTTAAGTATCTAAAGGTCATTAATTTGACTTCTATTCATAAGTGTAGAAAACTATATTAATATATATAGGTATATAGATATATAGAAGAAGCATATATTAATAGAATTAATAATTTAATACGAAAAAAATGAGAAATGTACATAAAAATACATAAAAAAAAAATGGAATATGGCTCAATTTAAATATTTCCCAGAGGGTATGGGCAATACGGGGAAATCTAGGTATCGACAACTCGAAGACTTCTTTATGATCGTTATGTATCTACTTCGAATAAAAATATTGCGTAGATATTAAAATTTATTTTGGCAAAATAGCATCAACAGCCTCTAGTCGTGTTCTAGCTCTTTTGAGAGCTACATCAGCTTCGATTGCTTGTTTCTTGCCTTCAACTCGTCCAAGATCAACTTTAGCTAATCTAAAAGTTTCCTGAGCCTCTCGAGGATCAATGTCAATACCTCTTTCTGCATTATTGACCAATAATGTTATTTCATTATTGTCTATCTTAGCAAAACCACCCATTAAAGCCATAGTCGACCACTGGGCATTGAGACGTATTTTCATCACTCCTATATCCAAAGCTGTTACAATTGCAGTATGATTGGGTAACACACCAATTTGACCACTGTTGGTAGTTAGAATTATTTCTTGAACTTCTGAATCCCAAACAACTCGATTGGGAGTCAGTACACGAAGATTTAGGTTCATTTTATAATATTAAATTTCTTTGAAGTTCATAGCCTTCGCGGTAGCTTCATCAATGTTACCCACTAAATAAAAAGACTGTTCAGGGAGACCATCTAATTCTCCTGAAAGGATCATTTGAAAACCTCTAATTGTTTCTACTAAACTAACATATTTACCGGGGGAACCAGTGAATACCTCTGCTACAAAAAAAGGTTGTGACAAAAACCTTTCAATTTTTCGTGCTCTTGCTACGGTTAAACGATCTTCTTCTGACAATTCATCCAGTCCAAGAATAGCTATAATGTCTTGAAGTTCCTTATAACGTTGCAAAGTTTGTTTAACTCCTTGCGCAGTTTCATAATGTTCTTCGCCCACGATCGAAGGTTGGAGCATAGTCGACGTTGAATCTAATGGATCTACCGCTGGATAGATCCCCTTGGCAGATAATCCTCTTGATAGTACAGTAGTAGCATCTAAATGTGCGAATGTTGTAGCAGGAGCAGGATCAGTCAAGTCGTCTGCAGGTACATAAACTGCTTGAATGGAGGTTATAGATCCGTCTTTGGTAGACGTTATTCTCTCTTGCAAAGAGCCCATTTCCGTACTAAGAGTTGGCTGATAACCCACAGCGGAAGGCATTCTGCCTAATAATGCTGATACCTCCGATCCTGCTTGGACAAAGCGGAAGATATTGTCAATAAATAAGAGTACGTCTTGCTTATTTACATCTCGGAAATATTCAGCCATGGTTAGAGCAGTTAAACCAACTCTCATACGAGCTCCTGGTGGTTCATTCATTTGACCATATACCAGAGCTACTTTGGATTCTGATATATTTTGCTCATTAATTACTCCCGACTCTTTCATTTCCTTGTAAAGATCATTTCCTTCACGGGTACGTTCTCCTACTCCGCCAAATACAGAAACACCTCCATGAGCCTTAGCAATGTTGTTGATTAATTCCATAATCAACACTGTTTTACCCACTCCAGCTCCCCCGAATAATCCAATTTTTCCTCCACGGCGGTAAGGAGCTAAAAGATCGACTACTTTAATGCCTGTTTCAAAAATTGAAAATTTTGTATCCAACTGTGTAAAGGCGGGAGCAGATCTATGAATAGGAGATGTTGTTAGAGCATTTACAGGACCTAAATCATCGACAGGTTCTCCAAGAACATTAAAAATTCTTCCGAGAGTAGTTTCACCAACTGGAACACTCAGTGGAGCTCCTGTATCAATTACTATCATTCCTCTCATCAAACCATCTGTAGCACTCATAGCTACAGCTCTAACCTTATTATTTCCTAATAATTGTTGTACCTCACAAGTAACACAAATTGGTTGACCATTTGTGTTATTATCCTTAACAATTAAGGAATTGTAAATTTTAGGCATATTACCTGGAGGAAAAGATACATCTAGTACTGGGCCGATAATTTGAGCAATACGTCCTGCCTTCTTTTCTACAAGTGCGGAAACCCCAAGAACAAGAGGATTGGTTCTCATAATAATATAAATAAATAAAAAAGGAGATTGATTCAAATTGCTAATACTAGCAAAAAAGTATAAAAAAACACAAAAATATTCTATACTGAGTTGATCAGTCAATAATAACTGAGAGTGAAGTTACCACTTTTAACTTACTTAGTAATCTCTTTTCTTTATAAAGTTCAACTTCGATAATGATCTGGAAATACATTCATTATTTAACATGAAAATGTAGAAAAACAAACTTATTAGATGCCATTGATAACTCAATGGCATCTAATAAGTTTGTTTTTCTACTATTGGATTTGAACCAATGACTCTCGCCGTATGAAAGCGATACTCTAACCACTGAGTTAAGTGGGTTATTTATAATCATAGATAGAGTCGTAAACGATTATAGGTAGAATTAAACATATTAAACAATATGCCCCTAACTAAATAGTATAATATACATCTTGACAAAAATTAACTACTTTGTTAGTATATTTTCAAAAGGGCTATAGCTCAGCTTGGTAGAGCACCTCGTTTACACGTGCGCCAATGGTTTTCAGGAGATTTTATTCGTTCGTCCAATCCATAAAATATTTATTAAATAGTCTTACTCGGAAGAACAATAGCATGACAAAGATGAAGTTAGTTCTGATTAAAACTATAAATCTAGTTGATATGGTAAATTTCGGGTTCATTCAATGTAAGGCGTAATGAGTAGAATACGGAGAATTATTCTTTTAGCTCTATGACACTTTGAGGTGTATAAAGTGTCATATGAGTAAATGCTATGTCTGAGCATGACAGACCTACGTCAAGGGAACCTTTTGAATAACTTTGGGATTGCTTCTGACAAGACAAAATTTGCGTTTGAAGCAAACGGAGCCATATTATTATTTTTATGGAAATAAAAGAATGATCAGACTAACTGATCAATCCACTAATTAATGAAAGAGCCCAATGCCATAAAAATGCATGTTGGGTTCTTGGAACAGTTCAAATCATTTTGATAATAAGAAGTTTGATCTGTTCTACCGAGAAAGTCTACGGTTCGAGCCCGTATAGTCCTATACAGTTCGGAAACTCTTATATTCCGCCTATTTCTTATTGTCTCTATGACCCAGTGATTTTCATTTATAAATATCTTTTTATTATTCATTTCAAATTTTTGAAAACTTAGGTTGATTCGCCCTTGAACATTTTCTCCCAATACTGTTGAATATTAAGTATTTCGGTTGATAGATCCGAGAGCCTCAAATTTATTCTAATTGTCTCATCATCTAGGTAAGTATAGGACATAGGATTTGATAGTCCTTTAACCTTACGAGATATACCCAAAAAGACATAATTAAACTTATGGATACATAAGCCTTTTTTTCTTCCGAGAGATTAATAGGTTCCGCGCAAATGGCATATTTATTATAGACTCACTCCATCTGAATATGGAGCAAATGGATAAAGCTTGTTGACGCATCCTGCATCATTCGAAATAACGACCCTGAAAAAAATGGCCCTATCTCGATAGAACATAGATCTAAAAAAAAAGATCTCTAAATTCCCTTACATCAACTCATGTTGATGACACGTTACAACTCGTGTCAACGTGGGGTCTGCCGAACTGCAAGGGTTCTATTAGAACCCTTTACTAAAAAGGAAACATTGTTATCGTTCGGCGATGATTCTTCAAGTATATAAAGAATCGATACGAAAGAGGAAAAAAAAATTAAAGTAACGATATTAACTATTACTTATATCGTTATAAGTCACGAACGAAACATAAATGAATATGAATCCATGATGTTCGGGGGATAGAGGAACGATGTCTAAATTGACAATATTAAAAATAAGACTCTTTATCTATTTCACAGGAGTCTATTTATGTATATATTTTCCGAATATTATACTTTTTGGATATATTTAGTAATATGTATCCTTATTCCGATTCTAGCATTCTCAATTTCTATAGCTTTGGCTCCCATAAGTAAAGGGCCGGAGAAAGCAACTAGTTACGAATCAGGTATAGAACCAATGGGAGATACCTGGATCCAATTTAGGATTCGTTATTATATGTTTGCTCTAGTTTTCGTTGTTTTTGATGTGGAAACAGTATTTCTCTATCCGTGGGCTATGAGTTTTGATATTTTGGGTATATATACATTTATAGAAGCTTTTATTTTCGTGCTTATCTTAATTATTGGTTTAGTTTATGCATGGAGAAAAGGAGCATTGGAATGGTCTTAACTTCCAGATTTTGGGGTGGTAGAAGGGAAGTAGAAAATTATATAAAGCCAGCCATAAATCCTGTAGAGTCACTTCTACTTGATCAATCAATTCCGAATTCAGTGATTTCAACTACTCTAAACGATCTCTCAAATTGGGCAAGACTCTCTAGTTTATGGCCGCTCCTTTATGGTACTAGTTGTTGTTTCATCGAATTTGCTTCATTAATAGGTTCACGATTCGACTTTGATCGTTACGGTTTGGTACCAAGATCTAGTCCTAGACAAGCCGACCTCCTTATAACAGCTGGAACTGTGACCATGAAAATGGCTCCTTCTTTAGTGAGATTATATGAACAAATGCCCGAACCAAAATATGTAATTGCTATGGGAGCTTGTACTATTACAGGAGGAATGTTTAGTACAGATTCTTATAGTACTGTTCGCGGAGTAGATAAGTTAATTCCTGTGGATATCTATTTGCCGGGTTGCCCTCCTAAACCAGAAGCTATTATAGATGCTATAATAAAACTTCGTGAAAAAATAGCTCGAGAAATATCTGAAGATAGGACCGAGTCTCAGCAAGTACAGAGGTATTTTACTAGAAAGCATAGGTTTAATATTGGACCTAAAAATGAAGGGGAGAAGTTTTTTCATCAATCTTATGAATCTCCATTCAAATCGACTTTAGAGATACCCTCCAAAACGTCTGAATCCATTTCAGAGATACTCTTTGAAAAACTTGAAAATAGATAGAGAACTCTATCTATCTAATTGGCTAATGAATAATCGTTAGTAGAAAAGTAGAAAGTAACGAGCAGGAAATACAAATACACTTGAAAATGCAAATGTCAAATCTTTATACAGATACTTTAACAATAAATAGTAATCAAATAAAGGGTCGATTGTCTGTTTGGCTAGCCAAGCATAAGTTAGCTCATAGACCTTTAGGTTTCGATTACCAAGGCACAGAGACGCTACAAATCAAATCTGAGGATTGGGCTTCTATAGCCGTTGCCTTATATGTTTATGGTTTTAATTATCTCCGTTCTCAGTGTGCCTATGATGTAGCACCAGGGGGATTATTAGCTAGTGTATATCATCTTACGATAATAAAGGTTAATACAGATCAACCCGAAGAGGTGTGTATAAAAGTTTTTGTCCCCAGGGACAATCCCAAAATCCCCTCTGTTCTACGTATTTGGAAAGGTGCTAATTTCCAGGAACGGGAATCTTATGATATGTTGGGAATCCTTTATGAGAGTCATCCATGTCTCAAACGTATATTGATGCCTGAAAGTTGGATTGGTTGGCCTTTACGCAAAGATTATATTGCACCTGATTTTTATGAGATACAAGATTCTCATTGAATCGAATAAAAGTAAAAACTTAGATCTATCTTTTTTAGAGTTTATCTGTCTTCTTATGGAATAAGATAACACAGACTCTGGCCGCAATCAGCAATCAAATCTATTATTCATTTTTATTATCCTATATCCTTGAATGAAAGAAGGATGTATAAAATATTTTATTTACACATCAAAGAATTTTTAAACTATACCACGCACATTTATTTCATGTACGAAAATGAAAGCTACAATTAGAACTTATACTAATTTCAGTTTAAAGTTTAATATCAGTTCTTTAGTTTTATTATATGGTACATACATAATATTTATATTCGATTAGGACAGAGAAGACACATTAAAAATAAAAAATGTAAATGCTTTTACCAGCATATGTATATGTCTACATGCACGTAGACATATATCTACTTGCATGAATTATACTCATCTATACACATGATCTATTAAATAATGTAAATAATAGGGTATAGATACTAGATTATACCTAGTATATAATCTATACGGTTCCGCATGCCAGGAACCAGATTTGAACTGGTGACACGAGGATTTTCAGTCCTCTGCTCTACCAACTGAGCTATCCCGACTCTTCCCTGTTTATCATCCTAGCGCAGAACCTGAGCTCAGGTCAACTAAAAAGACAAAAGAAAATCCTTTTTTTTTATTTCCCTTTTTAAATTATACTTTTGGATTGGTAAGTTACCATTATCAATTTCTATTATAAATTTAAATTGTATGTATAATACAATTATACATACACAAATGTTATATCTGACAAAATGTATGAGTTGATCTTACGATCAACCTTTCTAAATTTATGGGAATATAGCTCTAAATTATGGATTGCTTATAAAATTGTCAAGATTAATAAGATTTGATCTTTCTTTAATTCGGAAATACACCTGGGGATAGAGGGACTTGAACCCTCACGGTTTATAAAACCAACGGATTTTCCGACTACTGCAATTTGCATTGTTGTTGTTGGCATTTACATGTAGAATTGGACTCTATCTTTATCCTCGTCCAATAATTAAAAAATGGAATAAATTATATTTATTTCTTAATTGAATTACTTTAATTAAGTATTCATTAAGCTAGGCAAGCCTAGAACAACTCAAGTTCTAATCGTTGAAACAAGTTTTAACGATGATACAGAACACTTTCAAAGTTTTCAATAACATACTACACTCTGTAGATAGAATATTGGTTCAAATTCAAATGATATTAAGTCGTTAGAATATCTTCCGTTGAGTCTCTGCACCTATCCCTTTTCTAGAAAATAAAATTATTGTTCCTATAATACGGATTTGGATCAGGATTGCCCATTCAAAATATTCCAGGGTTCCCCTGTATTTGGAAGCTATCACTTAGTAAGTTTCCATACCAAGGCTCAATTCTATTAAGTCCGTAGCGTCTACCAATTCCGCCATATCCCCTTATTGGCGAACGAAATCATGAGATAATCGGATCTCATAAATTTCATTTAAATTTATTTGGTGGATATTAGTTCCAGTTCAAGGGTGGGATACCCTCTGTTACTTCTTTATCTTTCGACATCTCCAGTCTAATCGAGACTGAAAATTATTATACTATTTCTGTATTTTCTATGCAAGTATTTTATTTTCCACTTTTGTTTGATTCGGACTAGTTAAACTATTGACAGCAATTTATTTTAATTATTACTATTTGTCCCATCTGGGACGAAAGGATTCGAACCTTCGCAATAACAGGACCAAAACCTGTTGCCTTACCGCTTGGCCACGCCCCATTCTTATATGAATGCTGCATATAAGATCCTATATCTTGTTTATATATTCAAACAAGGTTCCATTCTAATCTGAATTGTATTATTCTTGTATTATTCTTATTAGATTGGAATATCGATTGTATATTTAAAATAGCTTTATTTTAAGTAATTCGGTTGGGGAACGGAAAAAGAAACAAGAATATCTATTAATTGGTCATTCTCTATCAGAATGGTTAAAATTATTTATGAAGAAATGATCCCTTCCAACCCGAAAACTCAAAGTATAATCTTGCCAAATAATTTCGATTAATTGGCAAAATACTTTTGAGCTTTTACATCATTTTTATTGATCGGAGAATCAAAATGCCAGTTATACTCAACCTCAATATTTGTCTAGACGATGCCGCTTTTCATTTGAATAATCCATTTTTAGCCAAATTGCCCGAGGCTTATGCTATTTCTGATCCAATTGTAGATATAATGCCAATTATACCTTTGTTCTTTTTTCTCTTAGCCTTTGCTTGGCAAGCTGCCGTAAGTTTTCGATAATCTTAGCAAGAAGTATCGATTTCTTTTTATAAAAAAGAAACAATTAACTTGATGCAAAACAATTTAAATATTGTTTACATACTTTTATTCCATTTTCATATATTGATGGATCTTGGATCGCTGTCATTAACCAAATTTTCATTTTGTAGAATTATTTTTCCTTGTTCTGCTTCTTATTTTGTGAAGCAGCAATTCTATTATGGTTGCCAACAGATCAAAATACCTACCTCCCAGGCTCAATCCTTTTTAATTCGTCTTAGTCAGTTCCGAACCCCCATCATAGGGAGAGTTGGGGCTATTAGATATTGATGCAAATGACATAGAGGAAATATCCGTTAGATTTAATTGCAAAAAAAGTGGAGTAGGGAATCAATTTATTGATTCTGACGATCCTAAACTTGTTTAGGATAGTTGAACTAGGAGTTGAGTCCCTATTTCAACTCTTCAATCCCAAGCAATAAAAGAAAAATATTTAATAAATTCATATTTTTAAATTTGATCTCCACACATAATGTGGAGACCAAAATCGTACCATTTTAGATTTAAAATGGTAATATTGCTTGGTATTGAAGTATCAATTATATGATGCAAAGATTGATGATCTATTCCTTTGTAACTCTAATAAGAATCCTGGAGATTAGATAATGCTTACTCTTAAGCTGTTCGTTTACACAGTAGTTATATTTTTTGTTTCTCTATTTATCTTCGGATTTCTATCGAACGATCCAGGACGAAATCCTGGGCGTAAAGAATAAAAAGGTCTATAGGTTAAAAAATTTTAGGATTCATTTGAAGTGACTGAACGGATAAAGAGGGATTCGAACCCTCGGTACAGATAGTCTGTACAACGGATTAGCAATCCACCGCTTTAGTCCGCTCAGCCATCTCTCCGAGATGGGAGATATAGAATGAATAGAGCTAAAATTTTGAAGCTAAAGACCACGAAAATAAAATACAATTGTATTGTTCATTCCGTTCTAAATTACTCTTCGATTTCTCTAGCCCGGCCAGTATCTGGCCAGGCTATGATCTTCCCTATATCAGGAATAATTGAATAAATTATTAATACAGTGCTTTACCTAATCTGAAAGCTAAAATGCTTGTTATAAAAGCAGCAAAAAGGGCTATCAAAATTTGACCCTCTGATATCATTTCTTTATTTCCTCTCCAATAACTTTTTAATTCATTATTTAGATAGAGCCCTCTATCTATTGATTTAGATAGAGCCCTCTATTTATTGTATTATTTTAACAATACAAGCTGTTCAAGGCTATAATCTGGATGAAATGTTGTAGATTGAAACTGGATAGATCAGATTAGGATGATGAAAGATTAWWAAAAAAAATAAAAAAAAAGAATAATAATTCTTTTTGACTTGACCCCCCCCTTTCTCTCTGACATGGAGGAGCCGAATGAAATTTTCATGTTCGTTTCTGAATTAGAGGCGTTAATCGACGCCGACTATAACCCCTAGCCTTCCAAGCTAACGATGCGGGTTCGATTCCCGCTACCCGCTCATATTGCTTATTCAAAGCATTTTGTCGTAGGTAGCATTTCATTCGAAATTAATTTTTGATGCCCTACTATTCTTTCTCTTTATTTCCCGAACATAATCGTGGATGGATAAAAAGTCGAATTTGTTTTTCGATAAAGCGATAAAGTATTTCAATAAATTAATAAAAAAAAAGATAGCGTCCATCGTCTAATGGATAGGACAGAGGTCTTCTAAACCTTAGGTATAGGTTCAAATCCTATTGGACGTAATCGTAATAATATTAATTCAATTGTTCAAGATTTAATATTGAAATGTAGCAAAGTTATTTTCTTTATTAATTAGGATAGGATCTTCTACCCTGTTCCGAACGATTTTTAAAAAATAAATAAAAAGAAAGTATTATTTTTGTTCTCGAAGTAGAAAACGTTCGGTATTTTCTTGAATAGCTTCTTTTAAAAGAGTTTCTGCTTGTTCCGTGAATGTCCCAGTAGAACGTATAAGTTCTCCAAACTGGGGTTTATCTTTTAATAAATATTTGCGCAAATTAAGGATAAATTTTTTCACCTGTACAATTTCTAATACATCTAGATATCCGTTCGTTCCAGTATAAATCATAGCTATTTGTTCTTCCACTGTCAAAGGATCTGATTGAGATTGTTTGAGCAACTCGCGTAATCGTTGACCTCTTGCCAATTGATCTTGAGTGCCTTTATCAAGGTCAGAAGCGAATTGTGCAAAGGCTTCTAACTCTGCAAGTTGAGCTAACTCTAGTTTTAATTTTCCAGCTACTTGTTTCATAGCTTTCATCTGAGCCGCGGATCCTACTCTAGATACGGAAAGACCCACATTAATGGCAGGTTGAATTCCTGCATTGAATAGATCGGCTGATAAGAAAATTTGTCCGTCGGTAATGGAAATTACGTTAGTGGGAATATAAGCTGAAACATCTCCAGCTTGAGTCTCAACAATTGGTAAAGCAGTTAAGCTACCCCCACCTAACTGAGAATTTAATTTAGCTGCTCTTTCCAATAGACGGGAATGCAAATAGAAAATATCTCCTGGATAAGCTTCCCGGCCCGGTGGTCTTCTTAATAGAAGAGACATTTGTCGATAAGCTTGTGCTTGTTTGGAGAGATCATCATAAATTATTGATGTATGTTGTTCTTTATACATGAAATATTCGGCTAAAGCTGCTCCTGTATAAGGAGCAAGATATTGTAATGTAGCGGGAGAATCCGCAGTTTCCGATACCACAATGGTATAATCCATTGCGCCGCTTTTTTGAAAAGTATTAACTACCTGAGCTACGGAAGAGGCTTTTTGACCAATAGCGACATAAACACATATTACATTCTGATCTTTTTGATTGATAATTGTATCTGTAGCTACTGCCGTCTTACCGGTCTGTCTGTCCCCAATAATTAATTCTCGTTGACCGCGTCCTATAGGGATCATCGAATCAATAGCAATAAGACCCGTTTGAAGAGGTTCATATACAGAACGTCTTGAAATAATACCTGGAGCGGGAGATTCGATCAATCGAAATTCGGAAGCTGGAATTTTACCCTTACCATCAATAGGTCGAGCTAGAGCGTTTACAACACGACCCAAATAAGCATCACTTACTGGTATCTGAGCAATTTTTCCTGTTGCTCTCACGGAACTGCCCTCTTGGATCATTAAGCCATCACCCATTAATACAGCTCCAACATTATTTGATTCTAGATTTAGCGCAATGCCTACTGTACCATCTAAAAATTCTACTAATTCCCCTGCCATTACTTTATCAAGACCATGAATACGAGCAATGCCATCTCCTACTTGAAGTACAGTGCCAATATTAACAACTTTGACCTCGTTATTATATTGTTCAATCTGTTTACGTATCATACTACTAATTTCATCGGGTCGAATAGTTACCATTAATACTAAATAATTCTCTTTTTAAAAATAAGACCCATACTATATATATTTGTATTTTTTTTTTTTAAGAAAATGATTTAGTATATATTAAAGCTAATCAGTTATGTTTTTCATGGCTCTAAGCAGGCCGATATTATGATCGATCGTACGTAAATGTAACTCGCTATTCAAACAACTATTCAGAGTTCCTAGAGCTCTTTGTACAGCTTGGCGAGAAATTTGCTGTCGGACCTGTTCAATTGCTCTTTGTTGTTCAAAGTGAACAGTCTCATTCTTGAAATTCTCTAATTGTTCCAAATTAGCAGAAGCAACATTAATGAGATCCTCTTTTTCTTGCTCTATTTGAGAGTACCCATTTACCCGAATTTCGCGCGCTCTCATTTCTACTTCTCGTAAGCGAGCCCGGGCTTGCTCGAGCTGATCAGCAGCTCCTTTACATAGTTCTTCGGAATTCTGAATAGTACTCAATATTTTCTGTTTACGGTTATCTAATAGATTATTTAATGAAAGTAGATTATAAATTTATTCAACTTATGAATAGATAATCTCTTCCCAAACCGAACACGAACCTTTCGATTCATTCGGCTCTCCTGCTCGGCTTTTTTGGGAACAATCCCCTTTTATTGTTTCCACCAAGCTTGCCCTTTCCGTTCATATTATCTAATATCTAATAATAAGATCAATCTATCAAAGACCGAAATCTCCGAAGGGCTCTTTCGCCGAAAGGTATTTTTGATTATCAAAAAAGTTGTTGTTCTTTTCTTTTTTCCTTTTCATTCGTATTTCCTCTTTATCTTTTCTTGAATAAATTCCCTTCTGTGTAGGTCGTCAGTTCCGCACTGAAACCAAAAAATTTGGATGGGAGATTAGAACTATTTTTCAGTAGATAGATCGAATCATTCCATTGATATGAATGTTATATATCGGATCAATCTCCAACTGTGTCTTTGAACCCATCTCATATTGACACAGCGGTGGAAAGAATACCCTGTTGTGCTTGGACTTCAAGCAGTTTAGCTTTAACCATTCTAAAGATTCTCCCTTATTGGTTTATATATTTTTATTTTCCAACCAATTACGAAATGCTATAGTTCTTCCATGATTTATCGTTTAGAAGTAATTCGTTGAGATCATGCACTTTTCTATCTACAAAGTGCAGCTGGTTGGACCCAACTATATTATTCAAATATACAACTCGCACACACTCCCTTTCCGAAATAGATCAGTACACCAAGTACCACACTTAGATTTATTATATTTGTTTCTAAAATATTGGTATTTAACCCGAAACCCCCAACGGAGGGCCAATAAACTAGGGAAATGAAAGAATCAGTTACATTTTTCATACGCTCTCCCCTCATAGATAACGATATTTAACTTTTACAAAGTTTTTTCTATGACTCGACTCTATTATTCCAGTTTTGGATAAGTAAATTTTAAGTACTTAGTTAGTCCCAGGTCCCATATAACTGTGAATAAGGATACAATTATAAAACATTATTTGAAGCAGCCCTCCCCTATTGGCTGAACTAGGAAATGACTAGAGGAGGGTACTTAGAATCCCGACGGGTACAGATTTTTTTTTACAAGATCAAACGAATGGATTAGCAAATAAAAGTGCTAACGCTACAACTAATCCATAAATAGTTAAAGCTTCCATAAAAGCTAAACTTAACAGTAAGGTACCCCGTATTTTACCCTCCGCTTCTGGTTGTCTCGCAATACCTTCAACAGCTTGTCCCGCAGCAGTGCCTTGACCAATGCCAGGTCCAATAGAAGCGAGGCCTACGGATAATCCAGCAGCAATAACAGAAGCAGCAGAAATCAAGGGATTCATAGTAATCTCCTCTTACTAAGGTTTATAAATGGTGGATAATACGATAGATCTATTGATTTGATTGTTCGTTCAGGTTCAACTAGAGAAGAATTTAAATAACGATATAAAAAAAATTAAAATACCCTTATTTATTCTTTTTTTTTATGAAACAGAAGCCTATTTTTATTCTTTTTTTAGTTAGGGAATAAAAAATCCTGCGTAAGAACTTATTTTTATAGAAAAATTCTATAGATATATTAACATATTTAGATAATATATGCATATACATAGTATCATATACTACAAACTACATACATAAGATATAAGATATATGTATCCCTTCGGGGTCAATTTATTGTTCCATATCGGAGTACATATCAACAAGCTCCGTGAACTTGTTCCATTTTATTTATAGATATGAATCTACAAATATTATTTATTCTATCTAGTAATTTTCTATTAATCCGCTAGTAGTTTACTGATCCTAAATCTTTATACTAATACCTTATACATTAAGGGATTTGAATCCTTGGGTATATAATAATAAAAATGGAAAGAACATTCTACATCCCATTATTATATAAAATAATTTATAAGTTCGAAGATTAGAAAAGATTAAGTCCAATCTAATTAGAATTAATGATGATTCTCCATGGATTCACCTATATAAGCTGCAGCCAGAGTTGCAAAGATTAAAGCTTGAATACCACTTGTAAATAATCCTAGAAACATTACAGGTATAGGAACCACTAAAGGTACCAAAGAAACAGGAACGGCAACTACCAATTCGTCAGCTAATATATTCCCAAAAAGTCGAAAACTAAGTGATAGAGGTTTTGTAAAATCTTCTAATATATTAATTGGTAAAAGTATTGGGGTTGGTTGAATATATCTCCCAAAATAGCCTAAACCCTTCTTTGTAAGACCTGCATAAAAATAGGCTACTGATGTGAGCAAAGCTAGAGCCACCGTAGTATTAATATCATTTGTAGGTGCGGCTAACTCCCCATGAGGCAATTTAAGAATTCCCCAAGGGAGAAGAGCACCCGACCAGTTAGAAACAAAGATAAATAGGAACATAGTTCCTATAAAGGAAACCCAGGGACCATATTCTTCTTCGCCAATCTGAGTTCTAGCCAAGTCCCGAATAAATTCGAGAACATATTCAACAAAATTTTGAGCTCCGGTCGGAACGATTTGTGGATCTCGAACAGCTATAGTAGCTGAACTTAATAAGATAGCAATTACAATCCAGGAAGTTATAAGTACCTGTGCATGAACTTGAAACCCCCCTATTTGCCAATAAAAATGTTGACCTACCTCCACAATGGATATCTCGTCAAAATGATTTAGCGTATTAATAGAAAATTGTATAATATCCATAGTTCTCTTTACAAAAATTAATTTCAAAAAGAAATGATTTTGGTTCAATGACCGATTCCTAAATTATTTCACTATCATCGGCTATGAAATAGAATAATGGAATGGTTATTTGATTAAGGAAATTTCTTGATTTTAATAAGAATAGATTATTCTAATCTATTCTCTAATATTTTGGAATAGTAGCCAACTCAGTATCTAGCTTACCGTTTTTAATTAAAAATTAACCTTTTATATAACCTCTCTACCCGCGCGAATTGCTGAAGTTAATTTTTTTAGGATCAATCGGATGGGTCCTCTACCATCATCATTGGTTGGAATTGGGATATCCACGAGATCTGGGTCACAATCTGTATCAACTAAGCAAATTGTTGGAATGCCCAAAGTTATACATTCCCGAATGGCGGTCGATTCTCCTTTTTGATCGAGAATTATTACAATATCGGGCAATTTTGTCATGTATTTAATCCCACCTAGATATTCCTGCAATTTGTTCAATTCTCTCTTTAATAGTGCTGCTTCTTTCTTTGTAAATCGATCGAATCCTCCCGTATTTTTTTTTTTCATCAAATTTTTTAATTTTTCAAGTCTTGCTTTTGTAGTGAACCAATTAGTTAACATGCCCCCTAGCCATTTTTTATTGACATAATGACATCGAGCTGCTAAAGCAGCTAATTTAGTAGCATCAGCTCCTGGATTTTTTGTGCCAACTATCATAAATTGTTTTCCTCTCCTTGCTCCATCAAAAACAAAGTCACAGGCTTCTGATAAAAAACGAGCAGTTTTAGTCAGATTTATAATATGCATATCTTTACGATCTTTAAAAATGTAAGGTGCCATTTTAGGATTACATTTTCTAGTCTGATGACCCAGATGAACTCCTACTCCTATCATTTCCTTCAAATTGATGTTCCAATTTTTTCTTTTCGTCATTTTGTTTTTATTCTTTCTTTTTACTATTAACTGTAATATCTACATTCCGATGGAATGGATTAAAAAAGATTGCTTGCCCCGTATCGTACGGGATAGAAAATATCCATTTCATTTTCTATCTTTATTCTAAAACTGAAAATGAATCTAACAATAAAAATTAATATAATAATAAATTCCTCTATTTCTAAAAGTTATTTACCTCTTTTTTACTGGTCGTTTCAATTTTTTCTTTTTTACTAATTTTTTTATAACTTTTTTTTTTTTTTGCTTAACGGACAAAACAGAGACTTCTTTATATTGATGATGAGATAAAATCTCTTTCACTTTGTTGCTAAATAGATTTTTATTCTCCGTTCCCGGATCCATTTTGTTCCGTTTTCCCAAACGGTTGAATCCAGTACCGACAGGTATAATATCCCCCAGAATAACATTTTCCTTCAAGCCTTTCAACCAATCAATACGACCTCGAAGAGCAGATTTAGCTAGGACCCGAGCAGTTTCCTGAAAACTCGCTTCTGACAGAAAACTTTTAGTATTCAGAGATGCCTTTGTTATTCCCAATAAAATTGTTCGATAATTGATTGCCTTTTCTAGAGCACGATCCATTCTTTGCGCTTGTGATAATCCAACTAGTTCCCCAGGTAAAAAAACATTACCCAATCCATTTTCCAAATTTCCATTTTCCGAATTGTCCACATCTACAATTAAAACTTTTGATGTCATTTGGCGTACAATAATTTCTATATGTTTATCAGAAATTTGTACTCCCTGGGATCGATAAACCCTTTGAATTTTATTGACCAACTGAATCTGACTATGCTCCATAGTTATCCTAACACTGATGAATGACCCCCAAAAGTTTCCAAGAGATCTTGCCAGGTTCTTGTTCAATTTTTTAAAACTTTTTTTGCGATTTTTCGATATTGAAGTAGTCGAACGGGCTTCTGACAATTGTTCAACTTTAGGAAGACCTTGAATTATATCATCGGATTTTAATCTTTCGTATAACAGAGTTATCAATGTATTTCCTTCGTAAATAATTTTTCCATAATCACCATGAAGAGTTGCTCCTCGAGTACCCAAGTAGGGTTTAGCTAATCTAATGACTAAAGACTCCTCATGAACGGCTATAATTTGACCAGATGCGTGGAGTGGTTCATCTTCGGATATCCATACACTTTCACAAAGAAATTGTCCAGGACTAACTACTGAAATTTTTTTTTTACAAAAATAGGATAAGGAGGAGTACAAATTAAATTTGACTAAATTGGAAATAATATTCCTGCATGAATCCAATTTATAAATTCCCGCCTTTTCATCCATAAAATAGCATTTAGCTACTTGCAGAATATTTGAGTAATTGCCAGAAATTGAACGGTTATTTAGTAAGAATGTATTATAAGTTATGAAATGGGAGTATGGGAAATGATTAGCAATACTATGTAAATGACCCAATAGACCTGACAATTCAATTATTTGTACAATTGGATCCTTCCTAATTAATTTTTTTACTGTATTTAAACCTTTTGAATCGTTAACTAGAACGATTTGCAAAAAATCGAAAGGGGAAAGAACCATAAAAGATTCACCTTTTTTATTCTCATTAGGTAATGAACGAATAGTTCCCTTACTAAGTAACTGACTTTTATCATTGGAATAAAAAAGATTATTATAGTCTAATTTGTTATGAAACATAAATTTGGAACTTGCTTTATTTTCCCTATTAATATCCACTTGATCTTGATCTTTAAGAAATGTATAAAAAGGTACTACAACAGATTTGTACATACTTCCCGATAATACCCATAAATGAGTTGTCTTCAATATAAAATTGGACATAGGGATACTCCAGTGCATTTCTCCTGTTAGGTCAGAATATATATGTTTCTCCACTTTCTCTTTGAAGGGAAATGTTTTAGCACGAACTTCGGCAATAACTTGTTCTGATTCCACGAGTTGATGATTCTGAATGAAGAGCAAACTTTCTGGTGGAATGGTTAAGTTTTGTACTTTATCTTTACTATCAATAGTCACGCATAAACTATTATGACATATATAAGCAGGATGCCCATGACGTGTACGTGTAGGATAAACCAAATTTTCATTGAATTCAATTTTTCCAGTAAAAGGGGCTCGTATATGTTCTGCAATATCACCTGTAAATACCCCACCAGTATGAAAAGTCCTTAATGTTAGTTGAGTTCCTGGTTCTCCAATTGATTGGCCTGCAATAATACCGACTGCTTCTCCTAATTCGATTAAGTTAATATGAGTTGTACTCCGACCATAACACAATTGACAAATCCACGATATACTTTTGCAAGTAAAAGGGGTTCGTATATATATTGGTTGTGTTTGGAGGTTTTGTAATTGATTGGCAAGTTTAATCCCAATATCTTGATTACGCATGGCAATACATCTCCCATTTATATATATATCGTCTGCTAACACACGACCAATTAGTGTTTGTAGAACAATTTTATTTTTGATTATTTCTCGATCTTGAATGAGACTTACAAAAAGACCTTGGATAGTGCCACAATCTGCTTTACGCACAACGATGTGTTGTACTACTTCAACAAGTCTACGTGTGAGGTATCCAGCATCTGCTGTTCGTATAGAAGTATCCACAACTCCTTTACGAGCACCATAACAGGAAATAATATATTCAGTTAAGGAGAGTCCTTCACGGAAATTTCCTTGAATCGGTAAATCAACGATTTTTCCGTGAGGATCTGACATTAAGCCTCTCATACCTACTAATTGGTGAACCTGAGATGTACTTCCTCTAGCTCCCGAGAAGGACATCATATGTACTGGATTAAAAGGATCAGTCATCCTAAAATTTGGATTCATTTCTCGTCTCAAATATTCACTGGTAGCATGCCATATCTCGATCAATTGACGTAATTTTTCCACTGCATGTACATTCCCATAATCATGATGTTTTTCCGAAGCAAAACCCTGTTGCTGCGCATCTTGGATAAGCCATACTTTAGATGGCGTTGTTAAAAGATCATCAATTCCTAATGAAATAGCTGCATCAGTCGCTTGCTGGAAACCTGAAGTTTTTAGTTGATCTAATATATGTGATGTATATGCCATTCCAAATTGATTTACGAATTTGCTAATAAGCTGCTTCATAGCAGTTTTATTAATAACTTTATTATAAAAGGGCACTTCAAAGGGCACTTCGAAACAATTAGGTTCTGCCATAATAAAAATCTCCCATTTTTTTTTTTTGGAACAGGATTCAACAATGGGTTCAAGCCGTACGGCTTCCTTGATCTGTATCTCTACATGAATGAAAGGATCATAAGACTAATAACATTAGATTCTGAATAGTGACATTTCTTGTTGGATATCATAAACCCACACGCCTTTTATAGCTTCTTCTATTTCTCGATTAAAACGAGAACGACCGACGGTTGTTCGAATATATTTATTCAGTATTTCTCCCATTTTACCTTTTCTTATTCTAAAATGTTCATAGATTTCGTGGAAGGTACCCAAAGATTCATATTGAACTTCGATAGGGACTTCTCGGTTTACTGAATTAATAATAGATATATCTATATCTCTCCCCCAACGGAGCCATAAAGGACTGTCTAAATCAATTCGTTTTTGTTGATAAGCTCTGAGCGCATCATCATAGCTAGAAAACGAAGGTGAAACGATCTTATTTTTTGAGTTATTTGGGTGATACCTATTTTCATAAATACCTTGATTTTTTTGAAGGGTTGATCTATAAAGTCCAAGAAGCATATCTTGAGTCGGTACGCAAATAGGATCTCCTATAGTTGGAGAGATAAGATTAAGATGAGAAAACATAAGTAAACGAGCTTCTACTTGAGCTTCCATCGATAGAGGTACGTGGACAGCCATCTGATCTCCGTCAAAATCCGCATTAAATCCTGCACAAACCAATGGATGTAAATGAATGGCAAGTTCTTCTATTAAAATAGGTATAAATGCTTGTATTCCTAATCTGTGTAAAGTAGGCGCTCGATTTAACAATATGGGATGTCTTTGCATAATTTGTTTAAGTACGTTCCATATAATGGGTCCCCTATCTCGAATTATAATTTTAGCAGCTCTTAGATTGGGAGCAATCTGTCGTTCAATTAGATCACGAATTAAAAATGCTTGAAAAAGTTCTATTGCGATTTCTCGGGGTAATCCACATTGATACAATGAGAGAAGGGGACCTACCACAATAACAGAACGACCTGAATAATCAACTCGTTTACCAAGTAAATTTTCACGAAATCTTCCTTCTTTGCCTTGGATGAAATCTGAGAACGATTTATAAGGCCTATCATGACTATCTCTCACTGGTTGTCCGCCGATGCCGTTATCAAGAAGTGCATCTACGGCTTCTTGGATTAATTTCTTTTGATCAATCAAGAAATCCGCCATTACAGATACACTATTTTCTATGAAGTGGTTAAGAAGATTATTTCGACGGATAACTGTTTGATAAAGTTCATTGAGATCTGAACTAATCAGTCCAACTTCATCTAATTGAAACATTGGCCTCAGATCGGGAGGAAGAACTGGTAATAGGCATAAAACCATCCATTGTGGTTCTATATGTGCTTGAACAAAATATTGCGCTAATCTCATGCGTCTAACCAATAGATCTTTTCTTCTTCGAAGTTTTTGAAGTTCTTGCTCTTTAAATTTATCATACATCAATCCCTCCTCCTCTTCTACATACTGTTCTACATCCTCAGTCCCCGTAAAAAATATAGATATTATCTCGTCCAATCTCTTCCATTCCACATATGAACGATCTAGAATAATTTGTAAATCCAGACCAGCTAGTTGGTCTCTGATAGCTTTTCCCCCAGTGGCTATTTCTCTCTCTTGAAATAGATCAAAATCAAAATCCCAAGAGATAAAATAAGCAATAATCTCTTGCCAGGATTGATACTTAGATTTAAGTGAAGCCTGAAATCGCAATAAAGTTGGCTTATTAGCTATGGGCCTAGTAATACAAACATTTGGATAGGTTATTCTAGGATTTCCCCCCCTCAGAATCGGACATGAAAGTTTTCTCTCATCCGGCTCAAGTAACTATATAACTATAACAAAACGTAAAGTAATTTTGTATTATTATGCATAATTATTATTATGCATAATAATGTTTTTTGCTCTTAAATAAAATAGTTACTCTTTGCTCAAGTTACAAGTTCATTCAAATATTCGTTTACGATTCGTATTACAACATAAATACGGAATTATTGAGCAGTCTCCTCCCTTTTGAACGATACATTTCTTTGCTAAAGACCTTCAATTCATTTGAAACTCATAAGGGATTTACTTGTCTGTATCTCGTTCTATTTGATCCTGTAGGTTTCTGCTTTACTTCGATGGTTACAATACTTTTTGAAGCATATGTGCGATGAATAGACTCCTATAACCATATATTCTTTTTGGTCTCGAAGAAATAAAGGATAATCTGAAACAAAATGAACCATTCTTATAAGAAAAGAAGTGTTTTTACGAAGTCCAATTAGCAATTTAATATACAAGATATTAACCCTAGATTCATGCCTCTTTATCAACATCTCTGAGCTTCATGCTACTCTTCCCGAGGGACGTGTCAGAGCTAAGGGCATCCCAATTAGATTTAATAGGATGACAGTTTTAACGGATCTGTATTAATAGGAGCTTGTGATCAAGTCACACATCGCAGTATACTAGGTCTTCTAATTCTTTACGGGTTTTATCTAATAGATCCGCGATATAACTGGGACGCCGTTTGAAATACCAAATATGAACAACGGGGCATGCCAGTTTAATGTATCCCATTCGATATCTTCGAATTCGAGAATCCACAACAAGTTCAACTCCACATTGGGCACAAAAATTGGATTTGTGGTCTTCCTTTTCATTATCGATGACTCGAGATTTTCCACAAGCACAAACTCCCCTTTTCTTAGGCCCAAAGATTTTTTCACAAAATAACCCATCTCTTTCGGGTTCATAAGTTTTATAATCTAAAGTATAGTCTGTAGTCACTTCTCCAACTCTTTCTCCATTAGGTAAAATTCTTTCAGACCAAGCAAGAATCTGCTCGGGAGAAACTAATCCAATTCGAAGTTGTTGATGTTTATCCTGTTCACTCATAAAAAAAATTTTGATTGATTTTGATCAAACTTCCTTCCTATCTATCTGAAAGTCTTTCTCAGATAGAATAGTATGATTCAATTCTAGAGCTAAAGATCGTAGTTCTCGACTGAGCAATCGGAAAGATTCTGTAGGAGTGCTAGATTTAGGCATTGGCTCTCCAGTGAGAATGGCACCAAATACTTTTTCACGAGCATCAATATGGTCAGATTTCAAAGTAAGCATCTCGTGTAAAATATAAGCAACACCAAAACCTTCTAGAGCCCAAACTTCCATTTCTCCTACTCGTTGCCCTCCTCGTTTGGATTTTCCTTTCAGAGGTTGCTGTGTAACCATTGTATAAGGTCCACTGGAACGTGCATGAATTTTGTCAGCAACTTGATGACACAATTTCGATATATAAGCTATTCCTATTGTAACAGGTTGTTCAAAAATTTCTCCTGTTCTTCCATCAATTAATCTATGTTTTCCAGGATGATCAGGTTCAAATACCCATGGATTAGCTGTTTGCTCGCTAGCTTTATAAAGCTCAGAAAACACTAGTTTTCTAGAAGCTTCTCGCTCGTATCTTTCGTCAAAAGGTGCTATTCTATAATGTTTGTTCATTAGTTCTCCTGCTAAACCGAGCAAACATTCAAAGATCTGTCCTACATTCATTCGTGAAGGTACCCCTAATGGATTTAATACCATATCCACTGGTGTTCCATTCTGTAAATAAGGCATATCTTGTATGGGCAAAACTCTTGAAATAATACCTTTATTACCATGCCTTCCAGCTACTTTATCACCCACTTGTATTTTACGTTTTTGTGAAATATATACATGGACTTTTTCCACAATATCGCCAGAATAATCTTCTTCCTCTATACATCTCACATCGATAACTCGGCCTCTCACACCTTTAGGGACTCTAAAACAATTTTCTTTTCCAGTAGGTGGTGCCTTAATATCAAATAAAGCTTGTAATAATCTTCCTTCTGGAGTATTTAATAGTGAGTCTTCTTCTGCTTCAAGTGTTAATTTGCCCACTAAAACATCACCTGTTTCTATCCAAGATCCTATCATTACAAGGCCGTTTTCGTCCAAATGACGGAGTAAGTGAGCATCTAAATGGGGTATTTCTCTAGTGATTACCTCGGGGCCTTGGTTCGTCCAATAAGCTCCAATTTCGTATCTTACGATCTGGAAAGAAGTAAAAATATCTTCATATACCAGACGTTCACTAATAAGTATTGCGTCTTCAAAATTGTATCCTTCCCATGGCATATAAGCCACTAGGATGTTTTTTCCTAAAGAAAGTTCTCCCCCTACTGTAGCCGCACTGTCTGCTATAATTTGTCCCCTCTTTACATATTCCCCTTGACGAACTCGGGGTTTTTGATGTATACAAGTATTACTATTAGAACGTTGATATACAATCAATTCTGTTCCTATAGTGTCTTGAACAACGGATGAAGTGATAGTTATATTTCCAGCATCAATATACTTAATTCTTCCCCCTTCCTTAGCTATAGCTACACTTCCTGAATCTAGAGCTACTTGACCCTCTAACCCTGTTCCAACAATGCACTTCTCAGGTTGAACAAGTGGAACTGCTTGACGCTGCATATTAGAACCCATTAAAGCACGATTCGCATCATTATGTTCGAGAAAAGGAATAAGGCAAACTCCAACAGAAAAATATTGGGAAGGAAAAATACTTCTGAAATGGATTTGGTCCCATGCAAAAACTAGAAATTCTTGTCGAAATCGAGCTGGAGTAAATTGTTCCTCTGGAACCCCTTGATTTAATGCCAGATTATTTCCTGTAGCTATCCGATAATATTCATCTTCTCCCGATAATAGATAAATCATATGTTCTTCCTTCGATCTCTCAGATATCCTATGAAATGGACTTTGTAAAGAGCCGCAATGACTAAGCGTTGCATAAATAGATAAGGATGTAATAAGTCCAACATTTATTCCTTCGGACGTCGTAATAGGACAAATACGTCCATAATGACTAGGATGAATATCCCTTGTACGAAAAGTAGCAGTTCGACTTGTCAATCCTCCAGGGCCTAAAGAGCTAACTTTTCGGCTATGAACTATTTCTGCTAATGGATTAGTTTGATCCAAAAATTGTGATAAGGGATGTAAACCAAAAAAATCTTGAAAAGTGTCTGTTAATGGGAGTAAAGTTGCCAATTTTTTAGGAGTTACTAAACTTTTTTTAGGATCTTTTTTATTATATAATTTAAATTTAGTTTTTGAAATTCCTTCTTTCAAACGATATAGAGCTAATCTTAATTGCTCTTGTAATAAATCTGCTACAGAACGAATATATCGATTTTGTAGGTGATCTATATCATCGAGTGTACCCGTTCCAAATTGCACTCTAATAGGGTAATCCACAGCAGCCAATACATCGTGTGGTAATGAAAAAATTTCGTTCTCGGGTATATCAAGATTCAGTTTTTTGTTCGGATTTCGTCGACCAATCTTTCCTAATAAACATTTAGTTCGGAAAAAGCTTATTTGCAACTTTTCACATATAGAATCGGAAAATTCCAAAGTGTATTTTTTAGGGTCATCGTCACTTATGTAGAGTTCCTTATAAAGTGCCAAAATGGCATCTTCCTTCCCAAAATTCGTCCATTCGCAACATTCCTTGTACTCCTTCGTTCCATTCTCGGAAAGGATAAATGCTTTGAAATTCGTATAGCGAGTATCGTTTAGAATCTCTTTGAGATTTAGGCCCATAGCCAACAATAGAAGTACAACAGATATTTTTTTCTTTCTACTTACATGAATCCATATCCTTTGTTTGCTTATATTGATCTCTAATTTTGATCTTCCTCCCAAATCTGAAATTATAGTGCCGAGATAGATAATGTTTCCTAACGTTTTTCGTTCCCAAGTGTAATAAATACCGGGACTTCTTAATATTTGATTGACCACGACTCTGTAATTTCCATTGACTACAAAAGTTCCTTTAGAATTTATTAAAGGAATATTTCCCAAAAATATAATTTGGTTCTGTATCTTTCCACGAGTTCTCTGAATCAATCTTGCTGGTACATATAATTTACAGTGATATGTAACAGATAGGTATACAGCATCTCTCTCTTTAATTAAAGGTTCTACTAATTTATATTCATTCCCATAAAGCCTAAATTCAATTTCTTTATTTGGGCTATAAAATTTTGAACACTTATTCAGTTCTTCTATTAAGCCTTGGTTGATAAAACGACAAAATCCTTCAAGTTGTATTTTACCAAATTCGGGGATTGTAAATATCCCCTTATTTTCATCTAATCGCATTGGAAGTTTCCTATAAATCCTATAAAAAGTAAATTTCGTTATTTATTCCTTATTGATCTATACGAATAAATACGACAAAAATTGCCATGTAGTTTTGTTAATTATATCCCGTAAAATTCTACCCATATACAAATATATATATATCTATATTATATATATAATATATATATATAATAAAAAGGAGAGGTCCTTTTTTTAATCTTTCTTAAAGGTTAAAACAGGGCGGATTACTTATCGTCGAATGGTATAATTTCAATGCATTATCACATTAAATGATAAGATTAAATGAAGGGAAAAGAACAATTTTGCCATTATTTCCTTTTTGGTTGACAAATGTGCATTCACTATGCTATAATGAGAAGTGAAACATGAAATGAAAATTGGATCTTTCTACGCATTATGTTTGGCATCTTAAAACAAACAAGTTGTATGATGCTCAGTTATACATCCGAAAACTAAGCATATTACCTTCTTTCCCTATAAGTCCAAATAGGGACTTTAAATCCCTTATTAAATCTGTTTTAAAGGGGACTTTAAATCCCTTACCTTAAAGGGGACTGCAAATCCCTTACCTTAATAAGGGACTTTAAATCCCTTATTTTCCAATACCTTACCTTTTTGAAAGGGGGACTTCAAATCCCCCTACGAAATAATCGAGTGATAAAGCAGGGGACTCAAAATTCCCCAAATCAAGATCTAATTGATCTGGGGATGGCGACATAGCCAAGTGGTAAGGCAGGGGACTGCAAATCCCCCATCCCCAGTTCAAATCCGGGTGTCGCCTTGTTAGGGTAAATAAAGTGAAAGAAATGTGGTAAGATCGATTACCAACAGTATATCCCTATTAGGACGTACTACCAGGGAATTCCTAGTGATGAAGCTATATACTTCATCAGAGAAGTATTTAGAATATTTATCTGCCCCGGGGCAATTCAGATCAAATATCAACTTCGCAATATTTGATCGAGACAAAGATTTGATCAAACAGAAATCTTTATATATTTGCATATCCAATACTTAGCGATAAAATTTACTTGTATAAGTAATAAGTAAAACTTATGGAACTATATGAATAGTTCCGGTGGGATTAATTAGGAATCGAATTACTAGATTCAGTATGAATAAGAGAACATAGTATGTTATACTATTTAATTTTTATTGAATAAAAAATACGAAGTAATACTCTAGGGATTCTGATTCCTCTTTTTGGGTTTTGGTAAAAAGTAGACTAATCTCTACTCTATGAGATCAAATCTCGAGTTATTGTAAAACGAAGGGAAAATAAATCATGGAAGTAAATATCCTCGCATTTATTGCTGTTGCATTGTTCATTTCGGTCCCTACTGCTTTTTTAGTTATCATTTACGTCAAAACGGTGAGTCAAAGTAATTGACTTGTATCATCAAGTCAGTGATTACTGATAACTAAATCAATTCTAGTTATAGATCATCAGTAAAAAAAAGGGAATAAAGGTCGTATTAAGGAGTAGAAATTGATTTGGAAAAGAAGTAGTACGAAGTAAAAGAAAAACCTTCCTTTCACTTTTCTTTTGTACTACTTCTTCTACACAGATCTTAGATTATTAGATCTAATAGCCCTTGGACCATGGGGTCCTTGAATATGGGATAAGGACCTGGTAAAAACAAGGCTAATCACAATCTTTTTATTATTTTATTATATGCCCTTGTAAAAAGGAATTTTATGTAGACAGAACATAGGTCTAGTTCTGAACAGACCTACTTTGCAAAAGTATTTTGCTGTACAGGAAAAATAAAATACTTTCTATGGAAAAGGGATGTATGGTTGAGAGAGAGCAGCACTGCTCCATATGCTGTTGTTCCGAGAACAGACTCGTATTATTTGCAATCATTCGATGAAAACGTAAAAGTAGCATAAATAAAAGTACATATAGTACTTCGTATATGTATAAATATCCAGTATTTTCGTATTAAAAAAATACGAAAATACGAGGGTAAAGGATGCATTCCTTTATGCATATCCGATTTTATTTCATAAATATTTGATTTTGATAATATCATTGATCATTCAATATTAATAGATCATTAATAAACATACAAAATTTTCATCTCAATAATTGTTCTCAATTCAATTAGTAAAATTAGAAGTAGACTATTAGTCTTATTAAAGTCCACTTCTACCCCATACTACGAGTGAAATAGAAAACGTAAAAACTACCATTAGAGCAGCCCAAGCGATATCGACTATATCCATATGAATCCCTCTATAAAAAAAAAGAATTATTATTAATAATTAATATTATTAATGATAATGGAACTAATCAGGATAGTGCAAAGTGGAAATTTTTCACTTTCAACAATAGTTGATAATATAAACATTTAAAATCAAATTTTATTCGGCTATATTGGTAATATGACCTAGAGCCGCACAAGTTGACTCCAAAAGTTATGGAATGCAAATGCAAACTTTCTCATCGAGAAAGAGACAATTAATTTTAATTCTATTGATTCCGTTGGGAAAGATGCCCAAGCTTGCATCTGATTATACATAAAAAAGCGCAAAAGTCGGGGTAACTACAACTAAAAAAAAAAAGGGGAGAAAGGATACCCCTGTGAAAATCCCACTGATTTGTCTTGTAATGCTCACCGATAACTAAAAATATGAAATGAATAGTTTCAAATTATTCGATTGCCCATGACCCTAAAATGGGCAACTATTTGGATAGTCAGACCAAATAAAATCCAATCCTTATTTTATAATTTTTAAAAAGGGATCTTTTTTATTTTTAGATACAGTATTCTCGTTTCTAAAAAAATGGTTGTACTTATACTTACATTATCCTTCCTAACACAGATCTACGAAACCCTTTTTTCTATCTCAAGAAAAAAATAGGATTTATTTTGGATATGATAATTCAATGTTATTCATCGAAATGTTGGCAGAATTAACCAATGAATTGGTTATTTGTTGAAATAACCAGATATAGATACATCTATAGAATCCTTAGTAGATGTATCTAGTCTACCCAATTTTCCCTTTTTTGTACTTCTCTGAAGTGGGGATCGACCGAAGAATTGGTAAATTTATTGGACCGGGACTGACGGGGCTCGAACCCGCAACTTCCGTCTTGACAGGGCGGTACTCTAACCAATTGAACTACAATCCCACTAGGTACAGTTAACCTATTACTCTCTAATAGGAATTTATTTTTTATTAGTGCCGGTCAAATAAAAGATTTAACCTTTTCCTTTAATTATGAAAGTATCTGTTCGTTTCTTTTCTTTCTATATTGGGTATTAATATATACCTTGTCATCGATTAGATGACAATGAATATCAATCTATGATATTCAGGTTGGTATTGGGCCGAGCTGGATTTGAACCAGCGTAAGCATATTGCCAACGGATTTACAGTCCGTCCCCATTAGCCACTCGGGCATCGACCCAGGAACAAAAAATGGAAAGTCATTAGAATACTTATTAGGTAGGTCTCCTAATGACTTTTCTAGCATAGTACCCCTAGGGGAAATCGAATCCCCGTTGCCTCCTTGAAAGAGAGATGTCCTGGGCCACTAGACGATAGGGGCCCACTTATTATCATAATATCAAAATCCCTAGGAAATTGTCAAGAATATGAAACAAAAATAATCTTTTTTTTAGTGATTTAAAAACATTTATTCTATATTAAATAAAGCCTCAAAACTCAAAAGAGGCTTTGCTTTTATATCCTTATAGCTTTAGTTTAAAGCCCAAAAATATTGGGGCATTGCTACGGATATATCTATTACGTTGAATCAAAAGGTGGAACAATGATGGAAAATAAAATATTTTATTTAGTTTAGAAAATGCCTCTTCCTAGCAATATTGCGTACGAGATCCCCCAATTCAATGTATAACGGAATTTATAGCCCTTTCTTTTGAACCGAATGCTAATTTGATTCAAAGTTTACGGAGATTCGCTCGCGGAACCCGTAGTGAAGCGATATAGATGTTTGGTCCTCTGAACCAACACTTATTATACAGTGTGTGTGTTTCCAGATGGGCACAAACAATCGGATATTGTTATTTACGAAATATCGTAGATGCCGATCTCTACCTCAGATCGAAACAATCTTATGCGTAAATCTAAGTGATAAACAGACAGACCAATAAGAGAGTCATCTCACAGCCACGCAGTCTAATCAATTCGAATTTAATAATAGGTCAACACAATTTTAGGGTATAAATCTCACCCTTTCTATAACATATAACAAAGTCGAAGAATTCAATCGAATACCTAATGGGTCAATAGTACTAATTGACATGATTGAAACAGGATAGGTTCTCGAACAATATTGATAAATCCATAGATATAGATCTATCTATATTCACATTGATATTCTATGTGGATCCATTTATATTATTAAATTAAATATATACCCGATATGTAGTCGACTTAGCCATTGATCATTTCATGATCAAAAGCACTTTTAACTCAGTGGTAGAGTAACGCCATGGTAAGGCGTAAGTCATCGGTTCAAGCCCGATAAAGGGCTCCGCCCGGTGTTCATTTTTCACAGAATTAAAAAAACCTGTGAAAAACAATAAAAAATACCTGTCATTATCAATTTTAGGTTCAACATCTGGTATAACGGAATAGAGCAGATTGAGAACAACTAGAATGCTATCTAGACTATTTATCAGATATAGTCTTTTTTTATTCATCTTTCTACTATAGGACGAGGAATAGTATAAAAAGGCATAATCTATTTCCTTTTCGTAATTTTGTATCTTCTTTCGGCCCAAAAGAGGTAAATAAGAAGGAGAAGTAAGTGAACCTGACCCATTGACTGATGAATATATTAGCTATTCTGATATTGAAAATTGAGGGGGATTTTGAAAGTGGATCTTTCAATTATTTGAAGTTGTTCAAATGATTTAATTTAATATTTGGTTATTGATTGGATGTTCTGTCGAATGAACAGTTATGATCTTTTATTCTCCGGGAAAAAATGTAGATGGAAGTCTGAAAGGAAAGTCAATATTTCTTTATCTCTAACTCATATATCTCTAACTCATAAGTTTATTCCTATCTATAGAATCCAATTGATTTAATATCTAATTCAAATCATTGATTTACCAAACATTCTTACTATTAATGTAGTAAACATTTACTCTAGCTCTGCTAGAATTATTCTTTTTGTTGTTCTTATTTACTACGTAGGAATAATGTAGTAATAATAAACATAGAGACTTATTAAATCAATAAAAATACTACTATCGATTTTGTTGATCTTGGATTTAGGTTCAAGACATCTAATATTTATTCCATCTAATATTGAATGGAATAGATGTGGTTAATGTTATTTGGTTATTACCAGGGAGGAAGAACAGAAAAGCTAATTTGCTTTTCCATCAGTTGTTCTTCTTATATTTATTCCATTCAGAAGGTAATTTGAGGATCAGAAATAAACCGAATAGAAACAACATCATGCATTTACCTATATTGCATTGGTTCAGTTTAGCGGATAATATCTGTGCCAACAAGAAATGTTCGGAACCCAATTAATAATTTGTTGAAAGGGATATGATGTATGAAAAATTATCCATAGATAGACAAACCAGCGTATACCTTTTGATTTTATCAGATAGGGTGTTCGGAAAAGGTCGGAATAGTTAAATAGGAGGATTACTATGACTATAGCCCTTGGAAAGTCTTCCAAAGAGGAACAAACTTTATTTGATACTATGGATGACTGGCTACGCAGAGACCGTTTTGTTTTTGTGGGTTGGTCTGGTCTATTGCTTTTTCCTTGTGCTTATTTTGCCCTAGGTGGATGGTTCACGGGTACAACCTTTGTGACTTCATGGTATACTCATGGATTGGCCAGTTCGTATTTGGAAGGTTGTAATTTTTTAACTGCCGCAGTTTCTACGCCTGCTAATAGTTTAGCACATTCTTTGCTGCTATTATGGGGTCCTGAAGCACAAGGAGATTTTACTCGTTGGTGCCAATTAGGTGGTCTATGGACTTTCGTTGCTCTTCATGGTGCTTTTGGTCTAATAGGCTTCATGTTACGCCAATTTGAACTTGCTCGATCTGTACAATTGCGACCTTATAATGCAATTGCGTTCTCTGCTCCGATTGCTGTTTTTGTTTCTGTATTCTTGATCTATCCATTAGGCCAGTCTGGTTGGTTTTTTGCACCTAGTTTTGGTGTAGCGGCTATTTTCCGATTTATCCTCTTTTTTCAAGGTTTTCATAATTGGACCTTGAATCCATTTCATATGATGGGAGTTGCCGGAGTATTGGGTGCTGCTCTTCTATGTGCTATTCACGGTGCTACCGTGGAAAATACTTTATTCGAAGACGGTGATGGTGCAAATACGTTCCGTGCTTTTAACCCAACTCAAGCTGAAGAGACTTATTCTATGGTAACTGCTAACCGTTTCTGGTCCCAAATTTTTGGGGTTGCTTTTTCCAATAAACGTTGGTTACATTTCTTCATGTTATTTGTGCCAGTGACCGGTTTATGGATGAGTGCCATTGGAGTAGTTGGTCTAGCTCTAAACTTACGTGCCTATGACTTTGTTTCTCAGGAGATTCGTGCGGCAGAAGATCCTGAATTTGAAACTTTCTACACAAAAAATATTCTCTTGAACGAAGGTATTCGTGCTTGGATGGCGGCTCAAGATCAGCCTCATGAAAACCTTATATTCCCTGAGGAGGTTCTACCCCGTGGAAACGCTCTTTAATGGAACTCTATCTTTAGCTGGTCGTGACCAAGAAACTACTGGTTTCGCTTGGTGGGCTGGTAATGCCCGACTTATCAATTTGTCAGGCAAATTACTTGGGGCTCACGTGGCTCATGCCGGATTAATTGTATTCTGGGCTGGAGCAATGAATCTATTTGAAGTGGCTCATTTTGTATCGGAAAAGCCTATGTATGAACAAGGATTGATTTTACTTCCCCATCTAGCTACTTTAGGATGGGGAGTCGGTCCTGGTGGGGAAATTGTGGACACTTTTCCCTATTTTGTATCTGGGGTACTTCACTTAATTTCTTCTGCAGTTTTAGGTTTTGGTGGTATTTATCACGCACTAATCGGACCCGAAACTTTAGAAGAATCTTTTCCATTTTTTGGTTATGTCTGGAAAGATAGAAATAAAATGACTACAATTTTAGGTATTCACTTAATTTTGCTAGGTGTTGGTGCTTTTCTTCTAGTCTTCAAGGCTTTGTATTTTGGTGGCATATATGATACCTGGGCTCCTGGCGGTGGAGATGTAAGAAAAATTATGAACCTTACGCTTAACCCAGTTGCTATATTTGGTTATTTGCTCAAGTCTCCTTTTGGAGGAGAGGGATGGATTGTTAGCGTGGACAATCTAGAAGATATAATCGGAGGACATGTATGGTTAGGTTCCATTTGTATTTTCGGTGGTATCTGGCACATCTTAACAAAACCTTTTGCATGGGCTCGTCGTGCGTTTGTATGGTCAGGAGAAGCCTACTTGTCCTATAGTTTAGCTGCTCTTTCTATCTTTGGTTTTATTGCTTGTTGTTTTGTTTGGTTTAACAATACAGCTTATCCCAGTGAATTCTATGGGCCAACCGGCCCAGAGGCGTCTCAAGCTCAAGCATTTACTTTTCTAGTTAGAGATCAACGTCTTGGAGCTAGTGTAGGGTCTGCCCAGGGGCCTACTGGTTTAGGTAAATATCTAATGCGTTCTCCTACTGGAGAAATTATCTTCGGAGGAGAAACAATGCGTTTTTGGGATCTTCGTGCTCCCTGGTTGGAACCTCTAAGGGGTCCTAATGGTTTGGACCTGAGTAAGTTGAAAAAGGACATACAACCCTGGCAAGAACGACGTTCAGCGGAATATATGACTCATGCTCCTTTAGGTTCTTTAAATTCTGTGGGTGGTGTAGCTACCGAGATTAATGCGGTGAATTATGTATCACCCCGAAGTTGGTTAGCCACCTCTCATTTTGTTCTAGGATTTTTCTTTTTCGTGGGTCATTTGTGGCATGCAGGAAGAGCTCGCGCAGCTGCAGCAGGATTTGAGAAAGGAATTGATCGTGATTTTGAACCTGTTCTTTCCATGACCCCTCTTAATTAAACGATAAAATAAACTAGATAAAATCATAATTCATCTAATTTCTTTTCATTTACCATGTTGGGAGACGGGATAGCGGGATCCTTCGCTATTTTTTTCCAACTGAGTCCTTATTGCTCGGCTATATAGCCGAGCCTTTTCTTGCTACTGATCTGATAAGATCGATTGTTTAATCGAACAAAAGGAGAGAGAGGGATTCGAACCCTCGATAGTTTTTAAAACTATACCGGTTTTCAAGACCGGAGCCATCAACCACTCGGCCATCTCTCCCGGACGAGGCCAACTGGTCCTATTTTACTCCGACAGATAATAATTAATTCAATTATGATCAATGAAAATCCGTAGTGCATTTGATGCAGAATTTGACCGGATGGGGATCGAATGGTATAGTCTATTGAATCTGTTGAAAGCTTTTAAGATCACAACAATGACTATTGCTTTCCAATCGTCTGTGTTTGCATTAATTGCAATTTCATTTCTCCTAGTGATTGGTGTACCTGTCGCACTTGCCTCTCCTACTGGTTGGTCAAGTAGCAAAAATGTGCTATTTTCAGGAATATCATTATGGATTGGATCAGTCTTTTTAGTAGGTATTCTGAATTCTTTTATATCTTAGATATGTTTTAAGATCTTTTGGGTTGAAACCCTCCCTCCCCTTTCCGTAGGGCATTAATAGTTCGCAAGGGCATTTCCTAAAAATACCAAGAAACTAAATTAAAGTGTTCTTGGGAGGGTTTATTTTATTATTGGCAGTATTAATCATCATACTTATAATCATAAAGTATGTACCCACATAGAAGTGGTAATATATAGGGATATATATTATATTATCCCTATAACGAGTCAAATGCGGGTATTGTTTAATGGATAAAATTTATTCTTGCCAAGGATAAGATGCGGGTTCGATTCCCGCTACCCGCCCATCTGGAGGATGAAATCCTAACAAGGAATAATTATTGGTTTGGTCATATCTTTTACTGGTTTATCAAACCATTCTCCAGGGAATTAAGAATGGATAAAAAGCTTATTGTATTTTTAGCGGAGACGGGATTTGAACCCGTGACTTCAAGGTTATGAGCCTTGCGAGCTACCAAACTGCTCTACTCCGCGCTATCCTTTCATATGACCTTTGCTATAATAGCAAAAAATAGGTGTATTGAGCAACCCCTGAGAAATGATATTATCCCTCCCTATATAGGGAAGGACTTTTCTATCATCACAATAACCTTAAAGAACGAATCTTTTTTTCCTCCTACCAACTCGATTTTGTTACCCCAGCCAACAAACATGCGTGAGCCATCTCACGGATTATATATCCGGACAACTCAAAATCTCGATAGTTAGCTCTAGGGCTTCCAGTCGTCAAACAACGTCGACGAAGGCGTGTAGGTGCACTATTACGTGGTGAAGATTGTAATTTTATATAAATTTTAATTTTATCATCTAATGATGATACTTCGCTCATCTCTTTTTTCAAAGATTGACGAAGGAAATTATATTTCCTTTCCAATCTTTGTTTCTTTTTCTCTCTTTCAATGAGACTTTTTCTTGCCATAATTATATTATTCAGTCAATTTTTATCGAGGAATCAAAACAAAATATAGATCAAATTTTAGATGGATAAGTATTACGTGTATTACTCCTTATTTTAAATACAGAGAGATTAGATTTATAATCTATATATCTCCTAAAATTTAAAAGAATTAACCAAATTTGCCTGATGTAGAGGCAATTAAGAAAGCTGCATAGGTAAATATATAACCTACGGAAAAGTGAGCTAATCCAACTAATCGTGCTTGAACGATGGAAAGAGCTACCGGCTTGTCCCTCCATCGAACTAAATTGGCCAAAGGTGTGCGTTCATGGGCCCATGCGAGAGTTTCAATAAGTTCCTGCCAATATCCACGCCAGGAAATAAGAAACATAAATCCAGTAGCCCAAACAAGATGCCCGAATAAGAACATCCACGCCCAGACAGATAAACTGTTCATACCAAAAGGATTGTATCCATTAATAAGTTGTGAAGAGTTTAACCAAAGATAATCTCTTGACCATCCCATTAAATAAGTGGAAGATTCATTAAATTGCGCAACATTCCCCTGCCATAAGGTGATATGCTTCCAATGCCAATAGAAAGTAACCCATCCAATGGTATTCAACATCCAAAAAACTGCCAAATAAAAAGCATCCCAGGCCGAAATATCGCAAGTACCACCCCGTCCCGGACCATCGCAAGGAAAACTATAACCAAAATCTTTCTTATCAGGCATTAACTTGGAACCACGCGCATCTAAAGCACCTTTTACTAAAATCAATGTAGTTGTATGCAAACCTAGAGCAATAGCATGATGAACCAAAAAGTCTCCAGGACCAATTGTTAAGAACAGTGAATTTTTATTATCGTTAATAGCATTCAACCAACCAGGTAACCATATGCTTTTACCAGCATTGAATGCTGGATCATTTGCTGAAGATAAGAGTACATCAAAACCATATAAAGTCTTACCATGAGCAGATTGTATCCACTGAGCAAATATAGGCTCGATCAAGATCTGTTTTTCTGGAGTACCAAAAGCAAGCATAACATCGTTATGAACATAAATTCCCAAGGTATGAAAACCTAGGAATAAACTAGCCCAACTCAAATGAGATATTATAGCTTCCTTATGCTCCAACATTCTCGCCAATACATTATCCTTATTCTGTTCTGGATTATAATCCCTAATGAGGAATATAGCTCCATGAGCAAACGCCCCTGTCATAATGAATCCGGCAATGTATTGATGATGAGTATACAATGCAGCTTGGGTAGTAAAGTCTTGTGCTATGAATGCATAGGCGGGTAAAGAATACATGTGTTGAGCTACCAAGGAAGTTATAACTCCCAAAGAAGCTAGAGCAAGACCTAATTGAAAATGAAGAGAATTATTTATTGTGTTATAAAGACCCTTATGTCCGCGGCCTAATAGGCCTCCCGGAGGAATATGTGCTTCTAAAATATCTTTTATACTGTGTCCGATCCCAAAGTTGGTTCTATACATATGACCAGCAATAAAAAAGACAAATGCAATAGCTAAATGATGATGAGCAATATCAGTTAGCCATAAACTTTGAGTTTGTGGGTGGAATCCTCCAAGAAGAGTTAGGATCGCAGTTCCCGACCCTTGAGAGGTACCAAAAAAATGATTACTAGAATCAGGATTTTGAGCATAAAGATTCCACTGACCTGTAAAAAGTGGTTCTAAACCTTGGGGATACGGTAATACATTCAAGAAATTATCCCATCTTATGTGTTCCCCCCTTGATTCAGGAATAGCGACATGAATTAAATGTCCCGTCCAAGCCAAAGAACTGACTCCGAAGAGCCCAGACAAATGATGATTGAGACGAGATTCGGCATTTTTAAACCATGAAACACTTGGTTTCCATTGAGGTTGTAAATGCAACCGACCCGCTATTAAAAAGATAGAAGAAAGAAATAGCAAGAAAAGAGCTCCGGTATAAAGATCTTCATTAGTGCGTAAGCCAATTGTATACCACCACTGATAAACACCAGAATAAGCAATATTGACCGGACCGGGGGCGCCTCCTCGGGTAAAGGCTTCTACGGCCGGTTGACCAAAATGAGGATCCCAAATTGCATGAGCAATAGGTCTTACATGTAAGGGGTCGTGGACCCATGCTTCGAAATTGCCTTGCCAAGCCACGTGGAATAAATTACCAGAGGTCCACAAAAAGATTATAGCTAACTGACCAAAGTGAGAAGCAAAAATCTTCTGATAAAGGCGTTCTTCGGTAATATCATCATGACTTTCAAAGTCATGTGCAGTAGCAATACCAAACCAAATACGACGAGTAGTTGGGTCCTGGGCCAAGCCTTGGCTGAACTTTGGAAATCTTGATGCCATAATGCTTTTCAAATCCTCCTAGCCATTATCCTACTGCAATAATTCTTGCTAGGAAGAACGCCCATGTTGTGGCGATTCCACCCAGAAGGTAATGAGTTACTCCTACAGCACGTCCTTGGACAATACTCAAGGCTCTGGGCTGGATAGCAGGAGCAACCTTTAATTTGTTATGGGCCCAAACAATAGATTCAATCAGTTCTTGCCAATACCCACGACCACTGAATAGGAACATTAGACTAAAGGCCCAAACGAAATGAGCACCTAAAAATAAAAGACCATATGCAGATAATGAAGAACCGTAAGATTGGATTACTTGAGAGGCTTGTGCCCATAGAAAGTCACGGAGCCACCCGTTAATTGTAATGGAACTCTGTGCAAAGTTGCCTCCTGTAATATGAGTTACTACTCCCTGATCACTTATACTACCCCAAACATCGGACTGCATTTTCCAGCTGAAATGGAATATTACTACCGAAATTGCATTGTACATCCAAAATAAACCTAGGAAGACATGATCCCAGGCAGATACTTGACATGTTCCTCCTCTCCCAGGCCCATCGCAGGGAAAACGAAAACCAAGATTTACTTTATCAGGTATTAAACGAGAGCTACGGGCAAATAAGACACCCTTAAGTAGTATTAGTACAGTCACATGGATAGTAAATGCATGAATATGGTGCACTAAAAAATCTGCAGTTCCTAATGGAATAGGTAACAAAGCCACTTTGGCACCTACTGCTACCAAATCACCACCTCCCCAGGTTAAGCTGGTGCTTGCTGTTGCATCAGGAGCTGTCAAACTAGGAGCCGAGGCATGAGTATTTTGTATCCATTGAGCAAAGATAGGTTGTAATTGTATAGCAGTATCTGAAAACATATCTTGAGGACGTCCTAAAGCACTCATAGTATCATTATGAATATACAGACCAAAACTATGGAAGCCTAAGAATATACATGCCCAGTTGAGATGTGATACAATTGTATCACGATGTCTCAAAACACGATCCAAAAGATTGTTGTATTGAGTAGTCGGGTCATAGTCTCTTACCATAAAAATAGCTGCATGTGCAGCAGCGCCAACTATGAGAAATCCACCAATCCACATGTGGTGCGTGAACAGAGAGAGTTGGGTACCATAGTCAATAGCTAGATACGGATAGGGGGGCATAGAATACATGTGGTGAGCTACGACAATAGTTAAAGAACCTAACATAGCTAGGTTAAGAGCTAATTGAGCATGCCATGAGGTGGTTAAGATCTCGTAAAGACCTCTATGACCCTCCCCTGTAAATGGACCTTTATGAGCTTCCAAAATTTCCTTGAGGTTATGGCCAATACCCCAATTAGTCCTATACATATGACCAGCAATCAGAAAGAGAACTGCAATAGCCAAATGGTGATGTGCAGTATCGGTCAGCCATAGACCCCCCGTTACCGGATTTAGTCCTCCACGAAAAGTCAAAAATTCTGAATATTTCGACCAATTTAGGGTGAAAAATGGGGTCAACCCCTCAGCAAAACTGGGATAAAGTTGAGCTAAAAGCTCACGATTTGAAATAAATTCATGAGGAAGTGGTATCTCTTTAGGGTCCACTCCAGCATCTAGGAGTTGGTTAATAGGTAAAGAAACGTGTACTTGGTGTCCTGCCCAAGATAGAGACCCAAGTCCTAATAACCCTGATAAATGGTGGTTCAACATTGATTCTACATCTTGGAACCAAGTCAATTTTGGAGCAGCTTTGTGATAATGAAACCAACCAGCAAAAAGCATTAACGCTGCAAAGATCAATGCACCAATTGCGGTGCAGTAAAGTTGTAATTCACTAGTTATTCCGGATGCTCGCCAAATCTGGAAGAATCCAGAGGTTATTTGTATTCCTCGAAAACCTCCACCTACATCTCCATTCAAAATTTCTTGACCTACTATTGGCCAAACTACCTGAGCACTAGGTTTGATGTGAGTAGGATCACCCAGCCATGCTTCATAATTGGAGAAACGAGCGCCGTGAAAATACATCCCACTTAGCCAAATAAATATGACGGCTAGTTGACCAAAATGAGCACTAAATACTTTGCGAGAGATCTCTTCCAAATCATTAGTATGGCTATCAAAATCGTGAGCATCAGCATGTAGGTTCCAGATCCAAGTGGTAGTATTAGGTCCCTTAGATAGTGTCTTTGAGAAATGACCGGGTTTAGCCCATTTTTCAAAAGATGTTTTAATAGGATCCCTCTCCACAACAATCTTTACTTCTGGTTCCGGTGAACGAATGATCATTGAGTTCTCCTCTTTCCAGACGAGACATGAGAAAAAACCCGCCAAACGAATTTATATGTTTTCAACTCGTTCCTCTCTTTATTTCCTAGTTCAGGACTGGAGCGACTATTATACGGAAGTCGCTCTGAGGCAGGTGTTCCAATTTATTATGACATATCCCACAGGTGCTCAATGGACCGTTACGATATGGTAAAGCTTTCTCATTGGGTGGGAAAAATAATTGTGTAATTTGTAATATCATTATTATCTTCATATCCAGATTTATGTCCTAGATCACATTTATTAATCACAAAAGTTTTGAATTATTCAAAATATTAATAGATCTTTAATAAATCAATATTTATATCTCCGGACGGGATTTAACCCTATTCAAAAGATCCCTTTCATTAACGATCCATAAAAGGTATTCTTTGTTATATTGTCAATATAATTATGTCTAAAATGACAACTCAATAAGAGAAGCTAATTCGATCGAATAGTATGAGACATTAATTTATCCTGGATGTAGAAAATATTTCATAATTCTGACGATTGTATGGTAATCGATATATTTTCATTCTCCAAAACGTCCCGTAATCTTTAACCAATTTTGTGCTTCGATATAATTGCTTGGAGCAAGCGCTATAGCTTGTTTCCAATACTCAGCAGCTTGATCGAACCAAACCTCCGCAATTTCAGGATCTCCTTGTCGAATGGCCTGTTCTCCTCGGTCGGGATAGGTCAACTTAGAAAAGTCTTCTTCCCTTAGAACCGTACTTGAGAGTTTCCCACCTCATACGGCTCAATTCACTATTTTTTAGTCCTTTACCCAAACTTCCAAACTAGAAGATAAGGAATAAGTTCAGGTTAACCGAAATAACAGAAAGGGTCAATGACATGAGTTTCAAACTTCACTTTCGATACTTTCGATAAATGATCAGGTTTTATCTTTTCTCCCACCCTCATAAAGATGAATATAGAAACAACGAGATCTACTTCAGATTATCCGGATAGAAGTCTTTTTAAGGGGTAACTATCTATGTTCTGTATAGAAATTTCGAATAGTACTTTCCATCTGCAACTTGTAGGAGAGTACTTAACATCTTTAGGATCTGATGCTACACCGTTGCTCAATAGCCTAGTAAATCAACTATATTACATAAGTTGATTTGTCAGTGAGCAGATTTGATCGTATCAGTCCCAACTTTCAATAATTGATCTTTATGGTGCTTTCCCCATCAATTTAAATGATTAAATTATTTTTATCCATGGAATATTGAGGCTCTATTTATCCATTCATATTTGGGCTCCTATGAGGGATATTCTTTTTACTACAGCTGATAAAAACCGTCCTTTGGACGATGCATATGTAGAAAGTCTCTTCTTTTGTTCTTCTCCGTAGTTCTAAACGAATTCATTCTATAGTACAGATAGCCGCACGTAATGACAGATCAAGGCCGTATTATTAAGAGCTTGTGGTAAAGACGGGTTTCGTTCTAATGCCTGGAAATAATATTCCAAAGCTTTAGTATGTTCCCCATTACTCGTGTGGATAAGACCTATATTATATAGTATGTAACTTCGGTCGTAAGGGTCGATTTCCAATCGCATGGCTTCATAATAATTTTGTAAAGCTTCCGCATATTCCCCTTCGGATTGAGCTGACATCCGTTACGGTCGTTCATTCAATTGAAATGATCTCCGTTCCAAAACCGTACATGAGATTTTAACCTCATACGGCTCCTCCTTTTTTTACATAATAAGGATAAGGAAAGTAATCCGTTGAATCGGTCTTAGCCCATATTATGAATTAACAGGAGCTAGTGTATTTCTTATTAATCTCTAGCCATCCTTCTTGCAAAGACTCTTTTTTTAATACCAAGGATTTTAGCACTTAAAAACAGAACCTCCAACACTTTCTTTGTCCTTAACGCATTGTATTTTACGGGGATTATTCACTTCAACAATCTCCGATGGTTCTAACGGTATCCGAAGTACAAACGAGATGGATGTTTGTTGTCTCAACCATTTTCACTAGCCCTTAAAGGGTCATGTTTATGATAACGAAGCGTTTGTGTTGTCGATTCCCACACGTAGTGCTTTTTCCCCTATGCGTGCCTATCAGATAGGTTTGACCATTAGAACCTATTACACACATAGGTTTAACCTTTCGCTTGATACTAGTAATATCAGAAGATAAAAGCATCTAAGGCTGCATCAATCGGGGATACACGACAGAAAGAATTGTTCTATTTCACTCACTTTCACTAAGCGTAAGTTTTCATTGACTCAATATTCCGCCATTCCCTGAAACGATAAAGACAGAAATAAAAAAAAAAGTATCAAATCACACCATCTCTGTAATAGGTGAATGCCTCTTTTTCCCCTGAAGCCATTGGGATTATTTGCAATAAGATATCCGCTACAATTGTGAAGGTCTTATCGATAAAATTGTCATTTCTCTGAGATCTAGGCATAGTCAATTATAAATTTTAGAATTTCCTTCATTCCTCATATAGAAATGATCCCATGAATAAAATGATTTTCCGACGCACAATAGCATAATTAAATGGATTTCCTTCTGATCGTAAATATTCCGTATATTAACCTTATTCTTTCTATCGTTTTCTCCCAACCCACTCAATAGGATGATCTCATCATCCCGCAACCACGTTGTATTTACGTGACAGAGGAAATAAAGTAAATAAAACAAATATTGGTATGGGAAAGGAAAATCACATTGTTATGTAACGTACAGAGAGACAGATGTGCATGAATCGAATCCCTCCTTTTCATTCTCAATTTAAATTCGACAGGAATAATATTCTACGACTAACAATTCATTAATCTTCAAACTGATTCGTTTACTATCTATTATTTTTTTAACTAATCCAATATATTGTGACTTTTTTTTTAAAAGATTCAAATGGTTTGGTACCCTCATTTTATCCCTCTGGGAAAGATCTATATTGTTATTAATTATATTTATCGATCTTTGTTGATCTTTTATAGAAATTAAATCTTGGGGTTTGCAACGATAACTTGGTATATCTACTATACGATCATTGACCAGGATATGTCTATGGCTTACTAATTGTCTGGCTCCAGGAATGGTAAGCGCCATTCCCAATCGAAAAATAATGTTATCCAAACGCATTTCAAGTAATTGCAATAGCACCTGACCCGTTGATCCCTTGGATCTTCTAGCAATACGAGCATATTGAAGTAATTGTCGCTCTGTAAGTCCGTAATGAAAACGTACTCTTTGTTTTTCTTTTAGGCGGATAGGATATTTAGAAGGTTTAGGAGATTTATGATGTTTTTTCGTCCTAGGCTCTTCAATTCTGTTGGGTTTTTTCTTACTGAGTCCTGGTAAAGTTTTTAGACGATTTATTATTTTTAAACGAGGTCCGCGATAACGGGACATAAAAACTCCTTATTTCACGACACAAAATGAACAAATAATGCTGGAAAGAGGAATAGTATAAACAGTACGAATAATGAAATAATATATTTTATATAGAGAACGGCACTTTTTATTTTCATTTTGTATTGGAGAGGTCCAATAAAATATGTTCCAATCATTCATTTCGTTTCTAGTTGAAACAGAAACATATTATGCCATGATAGACTCGGTGGACTGACGATCATAAAAGGAAGAGTCTTCTCCCTATTTTATAGATCCTAACAAAACATGCTTAATAATGAAAAGAATGAAAAAGAGCCTTCTATCGGGATCGAACCGATGACCGTCGCATTACAAGTGCGATGCTCTAACCTCTGAGCTAAGCAGGCTTACATCAATGGAGGATGTAACCACATCCTTATTGGTGTGAAATTCAGAGATCTCTTCGAAATCGAAGCTATTAATAAATATACAATCGATATTCCATATAAGAAATCTAATAAGAATAATACAAGAATAATACAATTCAGATTAGAATGGAACCTTGCTTGAATATATAAATAAGATATATGATCTTATATGCAGCATCATATAAGAATGGGGCGTGGCCAAGCGGTAAGGCAACAGGTTTTGGTCCTGTTATTGCGAAGGTTCGAATCCTTTCGTCCCAGATGGGACAAATAGTAATATTTAAAATAAATAAGAATGGTAAATCCAATTTAATTTATACTTTTTTCTTATTTCTCATCATTTCATAGACTATACTTATGGAAGGGAAATATAATAAGGCATAAATATGGAAAGGTATATTTTTGTGGTGTAGGATAGGAACACAAATCAAATTTTTTAAAGGCTAATTTATAATTTATGAAATTAGCCTATTGGATGTATGCTGGTCCTGCTCATATTGGAACTCTACGAGTAGCTAGTTCCTTCAAAAATGTGCATGCCATTATGCATGCTCCTCTAGGAGATGATTATTTTAATGTAATGCGTTCTATGTTAGAACGCGAAAGAGATTTTACTGCTGCAAGTTCTAGCATAGTAGATCGTCATGTATTAGCACATGGATCTCAAGAAAGAGTTGTGGATAATATTCTCCGGAAAGATAAGGAGGAACGTCCCGATCTTATTATATTGACACCTACATGTACCTCTAGTATTTTGCAAGAGGATTTACAAAACTTTGTGTATAGAGCATCCATAATTTCTGATTCCAACGTCATTTTTGCGGATGTGGATCATTATCAAGTGAATGAAATTCAGGCAGCGGATAGAACTTTGGAACAGGTAGTTCGATATTATTTAGATAGATTAGATAGATGCTATAGACAAGAAAAATTGGATCAATTCCTGACAAATGCGCCTTCTGTCAATATAATTGGAATTTTTACATTGGGTTTTCATAATCAACACGATTGTCGTGAGTTGAGACGTTTGTTACGAGATCTGGACATCGGAATTAATCAAATAATTCCTGAAGGAGGATCTGTAGAAGATCTTAAAAATTTACCAAAAGCTTGGTTCAATCTAATTCCTTATCGTGAAGTGGGCTTAATGACAGCGATGTATTTGAATAAAGAATATGGAATGCCTTACATATCCACAGCCCCCATGGGGGCTGTGGATATGGCTGAGTGGATCCGCCAAATTCAAAAAAATGTGAATACCTTAACTCTTAGTTCATCGATTAAAAGAGTTGATTATGAACATTATATCGACGGACAAACTCGATTTGTTTCCCAAGCTGCTTGGTTTTCAAGATCTATTGATTGTCAGAATTTGACGGGGAAAGAAACAGTCGTTTTTGGTGATGCAACTCATGCTGCTTCAATAACTAAGATACTTGCTCGAGAAATGGGAATTCGTGTTAGTTGTTCGGGTACTTATTGCAAACACGATGCGGAATGGTTCAAAGAGCAAATTCAAGGTTTCTGTGATGAAATACTTATCACAGATGATCATGCTGAAGTAGGATATATGATCGCTCAGATGGAACCATCTGCAATATTTGGTACTCAAATGGAACGTCATATTGGTAAACGTCTTGATATTCCTTGTGGAGTTATTTCTGCACCAGTTCATATACAAAATTTTCCCTTGGGATACCGACCCTTCCTAGGTTACGAAGGTACTAATCAAATAGCTGATCTAGTTTATAACTCATTTGCTTTGGGTATGGAGGACCATCTTCTAGATATTTTTGGTGGGCATGATACTAAAGAAGTAATAACTAAATCATTATCCACGGATACAGGCCTAATTTGGAATCCTGAAAGTCGACTAGAATTAAGTAAAATCCCCCGTTTTGTTAGAGAAAAGGTAAAAATAAATACTGAAAAATTAGCACGACAAAAGGGCATTGAAACCATTACTGTCGAAGTAATGTACGCATCTAAAGAAGCGTTCAATAGCTAGCTAGGATAATGAACTGATGTTATTACAAAAATGTATGAATTCATGACTATTCATAATTACATATCGATTTTGGATCAGATACCTACCTTTATTATAATTATTATAATAATTTGTCTGTCTAAAACGATGTGGTAGAAAGCAACGTTCGACTTGAACGACATGATTGGTTCTGTGTATTATGACATCTGCCATTTTCGATTCGAAGATGCTCTTAGCTCAACATTTATCTCCTTAAAAAGATATGCGGAGTTTAACCAGAAAGGAGATATAAATTAGGGGATAGAATCTAGGGTTAGTGTAAATGTTCTAAATGAGCTATAATTATTTTGTAAGTCTACATCGAGTTAAAAAAATGATCAGATCAATTTTGGGAAAAACTAGATCCCAATTCTACAAAGATTAATCAGTTCTATTGCTGAACGTGGAAAAGAGAATAGCGAAATGTATGTTTTAGAGGGGGGGGGGTTCTTTTGTCGATCTAACTCAATGAGTTACCTATCGAATTGTAGCAATTGATGCTAAGTCTCGAAGAAAAGGAAGAGCTATCCAGGAATTCGGTCTTTATTTTATGATCCAATGAATAAGTATGAAACCCGCTTATTTTATGTTACTATTGTAAATTTCCTCGAATTAGGAGCTCAACCTACAGGAACTGTTCATGGTATTTTTCTGAGGGCAAAAATGTTTCGTTTTAAACACGCTTTTAAATTAATAAAAATAATAAAAAAAGGGGAGATAAGTCATGCGACTACGTCTAGGTCCAATAAATTTCTCAATAAATTTAAATTACATGAGATTTCTATATTATTCAAGTTTCGTGTCATGGTTGTTTTCTTATTATCCTTTTTTTTTCCTCTTATTATATGCAAATTTCATGTATATTAATGCCCTGCGACGCTATATACGTAGGCAGCTTAGAAATTTTCAGTTTTGGATATGGAAATAATAAAGATTTGAGTCGTTCAACCGAGAATGATAAAACATGTAATGTATGAAAGAACCGAATCAAATGAAATAAGGAACTAACTTCCTATGGAAAACTTGGAAGTTTAATATAATTTTTGATAAATTAGAAAAATTATAATTTTTAACGAATAATATATAATATAATTTTGTTTTTTTGTTACTATCATTCATAGATAAGCGTATGATCCTCTATTCTATTAGTGTGTCTAATATAATTATTTTCGTCTTAATGTAGTGCCAATCCAACAATTAAAGAAAAAAAGTGTCTATTCCAACATATTGGGATTGACAATAGCGCATTGTGCCAATAGAATTAATAATAAATAGAATACATTCTATTTATTAGGTCCACCATTCATTATTTTTTGAATCACGATTCTTTTTTTAATCATCGTGAATTCGTTTGACGGATCATAAATAACTTAATCTATAGATTAAGTTATTTGATTCTAGAAATTGTAGAGGATAAATTCTAGATCCTTTATCCTCTATTTGTCAATAGATTCTATTTATTCCTGACAACGATTGTTCAAATATCATATAAGTTTATTCATACGGTATAATTTAATATTCTACTTCTATTGTATCTCTCCAAATAGCAAATAAGGGTTGTTAACTCAATGGTAGAGTACTCGGCTTTTAAGTGCGACTAAGGTCTTTTACACGTTCGGATGAAGTAAAAAATTCGTCCATACCGTCGGTAAAGTTAGTAAGACTACGACTGATCCTGAAAAGAATAATAAATGGAAAAAGCAGCATGTCGGTCTAACAATCTTGACTTGATTTATTAAATCTTATTTGATCAGAAGCGTATTTTACCAAGGAATCAAATGTATGAGAATATGTATATTCTATACAGCGATGTATAATATATGTTATTTGAACAAATCCAAATGTATTATGGAATAAGATCGAATCAACACACGATTAAGTTGAGTGAGTCAATGGAGAAAGCTAGATGGCTTGAATCATAAAGAAAAACCAGAAGACCGAGCTTCTGTTCCTCATTTGAACGAGGAATTCCTTTTACTAATCAGAAGTTAAGAGCACTTTAGTAACCGATAGGGGGAGTTTTTCCCTGTATTAGATCAGGGATTTCTACACCCGCAATGAATCCTAAGTACTCAAAGACAAATGTGTAAGAGAAATAGTGTACTGACCAGCGAAATTTCTTCGCTGAGTCAGGAGAGCGATCGGACTGCCAAGATAAAACATTTTCGTTCTTCCTCATGACGAATGAATATTTCTTGTAAAGAGAATATTCAGATAGGATTCTCTATTCTTTCCCGACTAAATCGCACCATGTAATTTCATAATCCAAGAGGTTATTTTAGGGCCCGGGTTTTTCTTAAAATGGATGAGTTCCAAAGATATGGAAACAAGCATAAATCTTGGCAACAATGCTTTTTATATCCACTTTTTTTTCGAGAAGATCTTTACACAATTGCTCATGATCTTTATTTAGATAAATCGAGTTCCTCCGAACCGACGGAACTTTCAATTTCTAATTTTTTTAGTTTCCCAACTGTAAAGCGTTTGATTCGTCGGATACGTCAACAAAATGATTCAAATTCAATTGGTTTATTCAGGAATTGTGATCCAAATCGATTTATTAATCGCAATAGGAACTCTTATTCTGAATTGGTACTAGAAGGTTTGACAGTTATCTTGGAAGTTTCATTGGCAATGCAATCAAAACATTTTATAGAAGGAATGGATGGATGGAAGAGTATCCGATCAATCCATTGCATATTTACCCTTATGGAGGATAAATTCCCATATTCCAATTATGTATCAGATATACGAGTACCCTACTCGATTCATCCGGAAATTTTGGTTCGGACTTTTCGTCGCTGGATCCGAGATGCTCCTTCTTTGCATCTATTACGATCCATTCTACACGAATGGAGAAATAGTTTTAGTGCAGAAAATTTGCAGAAAGCTCTGGTTCCACCGAGGGAGAATAGGAGGTTCTCCCTGTTCCTGTGGAATTCTTATGTATATGAATGTGAATCCTTTTTAGTTTCGCTTCTGAAACAATTTTATCATTCACGATCGTTGTTGTATGGATCTTTTCCCGATCGAACTCATTTTGATAAAAAGATCAAACATATTATCATATTTCCGGTCAAAATTTCAACGAAAAGGATCTGGTTGTTGAAGTATCCTTTCATATACTATGTTAGATATGGAGAAAGATCCCTTATAGCTCTAAAAGGTACTCACCTTCAAGTGAAAAGATGTAGATATCATCTGTTTAATTTTTGGCAATATTATTTCCATCTTTGGTCTCAACCGTATAGGGTATGTATTCTGGAACTATCCAAGATTTATTTTTATTTTTTAGGTCATTTTCTGAGTTTTAAAATGAAAACTCTCGTGGTTAGGACCAAAATGCTAGATGATTTATTGATTAGCGATATCATTGCCAATGAATTTAATCCAATAGCTCCGATTAGATCCATTCTTTTATATTTGACTAAAGAAAGGTTCTGTGACATCTCAGGGCAGCCAATTAGTAGATTGTCCTGGACCAATCTATCAGATGATGATATCCTCGATCGATTCGATCGAATGTGTAGAAATATTTTTCATTACTACAGTGGATCCATTAATAAAGATGGTTTATATTATATAAAGTATATACTTCTACTTCCATGTGCTAAAACTTTAGCTTGTAAACATAAAAGTACGATACGTGTAGTTCGGGAAGAATCAGGTTCGGAACTCTTCACAAAATCGTTCTCAAAGGAACGAGAATTCATTTATTCGTCCTTTTCAAAGACTTGTTCACAGAGAGAACGAAATTGGAATTCAGATATTATCCAGATAAATCTCCTGGTTAATTACTGGCAAAAGATACATAATAAACAAATAGAAAAATGATTTGACCAATGAAATGCTTATTAGATCAATTAACTCACTATGGGCTTTTTACACCCGGGAATCCAAATGATTTATAAATTAATATATTGAGAAAGCCGTGTGCAATGAAAATTGCAAGCACGGTTTGGGGAGAGATTTCTTACTCATTTAAATAAATGATAAGGAGTAGATAATCCACTCCATCCGACGAGTTCCGGGTTCAAGTCCCGGGCAACCCAGATCAATAGGGTTCTATAGACTCTACTATATTATAGATAATCTTATTTGATTCATAAATAAATTAAAAATATTGGTTGACATACAGATATGAATCATGTTATACTGTTTAACAACAAGCGTATATGCTTGGGAGCTTCTAATGATTAAATAAAACAAGTTCTAACCATGACCGCAATTCTAGAAAGACGCGAAAGCGCAAGCCTATGGAATCGTTTTTGCGATTGGATCACTAGCACCGAAAACCGTCTTTATATTGGCTGGTTTGGTGTCTTGATGATTCCTACCCTATTGACTGCAACCTCTGTATTCATTATTGCTTTCATTGCAGCTCCTCCAGTAGATATTGATGGTATTCGTGAGCCTGTTTCCGGTTCTCTTCTTTATGGAAACAATATTATCTCCGGTGCTATTATTCCTACCTCTGCAGCCATTGGTCTGCATTTCTATCCCATCTGGGAAGCAGCTTCTGTTGATGAATGGTTATATAACGGCGGTCCCTATGAGCTAATCGTTCTACACTTCCTACTTGGTGTAGCTTGCTACATGGGTCGTGAGTGGGAGCTTAGCTTCCGTCTAGGTATGCGTCCTTGGATTGCTGTTGCATACTCAGCCCCTGTTGCAGCTGCTACTGCTGTTTTCTTGATCTACCCTATCGGTCAAGGAAGCTTTTCTGACGGTATGCCTCTAGGAATCTCTGGTACTTTCAATTTCATGATCGTGTTCCAGGCTGAACACAATATTCTTATGCATCCATTTCACATGTTAGGTGTAGCTGGCGTATTCGGCGGCTCTCTATTTAGTGCTATGCATGGTTCCTTGGTAACTTCGAGTTTGATCAGGGAAACCACCGAAAATGAGTCCGCTAATGCAGGTTACAAATTTGGTCAAGAAGAAGAAACTTACAATATTGTAGCTGCTCACGGTTATTTCGGCCGATTGATCTTCCAATATGCTAGTTTCAACAACTCCCGTTCTCTACATTTCTTTTTAGCTGCTTGGCCAGTAGTAGGTATCTGGTTTACTGCTCTAGGCATCAGCACTATGGCATTCAACTTAAATGGATTCAATTTCAACCAATCTGTTGTTGATAGTCAAGGTCGTGTAATTAACACTTGGGCCGATATCATTAATCGTGCTAACCTTGGTATGGAAGTTATGCACGAACGTAACGCTCACAACTTCCCTCTGGATCTAGCTGCTGTTGAAGCTAATTCTATAGACGGCTAA